AACGAGTAGACACAGGGGGGGTGGCCACAAAAATTTGTATCGACAAATTGATTTTCGTCGAGACAAAAAAAATATTATTGGAAAAGTTTGGAGCATAGAATATGACCCGAATCGAAACTCCTACATATGTCTTGTAAACTATAAAGATGGAGAAAAAAAATACATTTTACATGTTAAGGGAATGAGAATTGGAGATATTATAATTTCTAGTTCTGAAGCTCCAGTCTCGTATGGGAATGCCTTACCTTTGAGTGCGAATTGAATTATTGATCGACGGAATCAGGAAAGCTGATTAGGTTTAGAGCATAACCTATAAATCTATCACTAGATGAATATTTTTAGTTGTAAAACTAAAAAAAAATGAAAAAACCTAGGAAGGAAACTAAAAAGGAACAATAGCGGGTGATACTGATAAAGAGTTTAATAAATATTGAAGTAATATTTAGAAACTTTATAGATATTATAATATGGAGAAATTTTATTAAAGACAAAAAAAATAAAAAGGTTTTTCGTGTTATGACATGAATAAATAACAATAAAGACTAATAGTAAAAAAGAAATCACATTCGATTTGGCGGTCAAAGGCAAATGCGAAGCTCTACTGTGAATATTATTTTTTTGGTCTCCTAAGTTATTCAAAACAATCAATACGTTACCGTTAATCAATAAAGTCATTTATGTTGTTGCTAATTGTTTTAAAAACATAAGCCAAATGCTGGAATAAAAACCTAAGATAACTAAAAAATTGAAGAGTGATAAAAACAAAGATTAAATTTAATCCTAATTAAGAGAACCTCTCACCTACATTCACTAAAAAAATAAAAAAAAGATATCTAGAAAGCTGTATGCCTTGAGAAAGGCTCGTACAGTTTGGGAAGAGATTTTTTTCTAATCTTAGTTGAAAAAAATCCACTTCAACCAATATGCCTTGAGGTACAATTTTGCATAATGAAGAATTACTGCCTGATAAAGGCGGAAAACTTGTTCGAGCAGCTGGTACTGTTGCAAAACTCATTGCAAAAGAAGGGAAGTTGGCTACGATACGATTACCTTCGGGAGAAATTCGTTTTATTTCTCAAAAATGTTAAGCTACTGTTGGACAAGTGGGTAATGTTGATATTATTAATCAAACAAAAGGAAAAGCTGGCTCCATACGTTGGATATGTAAACGTCCTAAAGTACGAGGTGTTGCAATTAATCCAGTTGATCATCCTCATGGAGGTGGCGAAGGACGAACTCCTATTGGTCGTAAAAAACCATTATCTCCTTGGGGTTATACAGCACTTGGTGAAAGAACCCGAAGAAAAAGTAAATACAGTAATATCTTCATCCTCCGCCTAAGACGTAAAAATTGAGACAGAAGTTAAATAAAAATTGCTTAATTATGGCACGTTCAATCAAGAAAGGTCCTTTTGTAGCTGATCATTTATTAAGAAAAATTGAAAATCTTAACCTAAAAAAAGAAAAAAAAATAATCGTAACGTGGTCCAGATGTTCTACAATAGTTCCTACAATGATTGGCCATACTATTGCGATTTATAATGGGCTGGAACATTTACCTATTTATATAACAGATCAAATGGTAGGTCACAAATTGGGTGAATTTATTCCTACTCGCAATTTTCGAGGACATGCTGGAAGCGATCGAAGAACTCGTCGTTAAAAAATCGTAAAAAAATCAGAATTATTTATTTATGGGGACTCATGTTAACTCCAAAGAGAAAGTAAGTGCTTCGTTAAAATATATTGATATTTCGGTTGAGAAGGCACGGAGAGTAGTCAATCAAATACGAGGTCGTTCGTATGAACAAGCATTGATATTATTAGAATTCATGCCCTACAGAGCATGTCAGAAAATTTTAAAAGTACTATCTTCTGCAGCTGCAAATGCTAATCATAATTTAGGTTTAAACAAATCCGATCTTTTTGTAAGTGAAGTCAAGGTTGATAAAAGTAATACTTTGAAAAGATTTCGTCCAAGAGCTCAAGGACGTGGTTATCCAATACGTCGAACAAATTGTCATATAAGTATTACTGTTAGCACGAAAACAACATTACCAGATTAGATGAAAGGCAAAAAATAAAAGAAAAAAGAATTTTCATGGGACAAAAAATTCACCCGTTAGGTTTTCGACTTGGAGTAAACCAAAATCATAGATCTATCTGGTTCATAGGAACAGATCTCTATTCTCATGTAATTAAAGAAGATAGAAAAATACGTAACTGTATACAAAAATTTGTACGTAAAAATATAAAAAATACCTCTAATTATGGAGGAATTGCACGTATCGAAATAAAGAGAAAAACAGATTTAATTAATATTACTATTCATACAGGATTTCCCGATCTATTGATGGAAGAACGTGGTTCAGGCATGGAACAATTGAAATCTACTATACAGAAAGAATTGATTTATAAAAGAAATAAACTTCATATATCACTGATAGAACTGGAAAAACCATATAGAGAACCAAAAATACTAGCCGAACATATAGCTTCACAATTAGAAAATAGAGTTGCTTTTCGACGAACAATGAAAAAAGCTATAGAATTGTTTGAAAAAACTAATAATAATGGAATTAAAATACAAATATCAGGACGTCTTAATGGTAATGAAATTGCACGAAGTGAGTGGGTTAGGGAAGGCAGAATTCCTTTACAAACACTCCGAGCTTCCATTAACTATTCTTATTACCCAGCTCAAACCATTTATGGAGTGTTAGGTATCAAAGTTTGGGTATTTCAGAACAATAATTGAAAACAGAAATTTGAAACTATAATTAGATATATAAATTCAAATCATCTGATGTTAATACTATTATTTATCTATAATATCTAGTAAATAGAAAAACTAGAATTTTTTGATTAGAAGGAGAATTTGCTATGCTTAGTGTGTGACTCGTTTTGAAAAAGTTTTTTATAAAAAAAAATAAAAAAACCAACTCATAGCTTCATCCTATAAAAAAAGAAATAGGATTAAAAGGTTAGCATTCTTTCTTCTGTTGTAAGAAAAAAAGAGAAAGAAAAACTTCTAAAAAAAACGTATAAAAATTTAAATCCGGTTTTTCAAAATATACGTATGGTTTTAAATTTTTTTTAGCAATGTATAAAAGCATCAGCAAAAATGAGAAAAAAAGAATTCATTTTTTTCGTTAAAATACAAAGTTTTAAGTCAAAAAATACTAATAAAAAAATGACTTAAATTATTAAATTGAAAACTTCATTGCAGGAATAAAACCTAAACGTCCAGCTAGAAACTATGGGAACGAGTAAATCCATGAATAAAAACAGAAGTCAATTTAATTTGTTCAATGGAAGGGATGGCGATTTAAACCTAAAATATTCCTAGAACATATAATAACAATAAATGAAATTGAAAAATATTAAAAAATCTTTTGTTTTTATAAGAATTTTATAAGAGTTGATATTCGCCCGTGAATAAGTCATAATCACAATTATCTGAATAGATAATATTGAATAATAGAAAAAAAGAAAAAAGAATGATAAAAAAAGATTATTTATATATATATCCTATTTTTCAGTATATATATATAAAACTAAATATTCACGAGGAGCCGGATGAGGAAAGACTCTCATGTCCGGTTCTGTAGTAGAGATGAAATTATAATATTGTCATCAACCATAACCCTAAACGAACCCGATTTCGTAAACAGCACAGAGGAAGATTAAAGGGACTATCCACTCGGGGTAATACTATATGTTTTGGTAAATTTGCCCTTCAAGCACTTGAACCGACTTGGATAACGGCTAGACAAATAGAAGCTGGGCGTCGTGCTATTACCCGTTATGCTCGTCGCGGTGGAAAATTATGGATACGTATATTTCCCGATAAACCAATTACAATGAGGCCAGCTGAAACACGGATGGGATCAGGAAAAGGATCACCAGAATTTTGGGTATCTGTTGTTAAACCTGGTCGAATAATATATGAAATCAGTGGAGTTTCAGAAAATGTGGCACAAGCTGCTATGAAACTTGCTGCATATAAACTACCCATACGTACTCAATTTATTACATCTCTAGAATCAAAAAAGTAAAAAAGGATTCATTACTAAAAAAGGGTTGGATTAAATTCTATTATCAAATGGAATGCCAACACCAAACATATGAAAAAAGTTATTAAAAACTCTATTTAGGGGAAGATTAAGTATACTCTTCTCCTATTTTTAAGAATAAATAAAGTTGTATTACTTATTGGACCCATGAAAAATGATTCAACCTCAAAGTTATTTAAGTGTAGCAGACAACAGCGGAGCTCGTAGATTAATGTGTATTCGAGTCTTGGGTACCAGTAATCGTAGATATGCAAATACCGGAGATATTATTATTGCTGTTGTTAAAGAAGCCTTGCCCAACATGCCTTTAAAAAGATCTGAAATAGTTAGAGCAGTCATTGTACGTACTTGTAAAGAAATTAAACGAGATAATGGAATGATTTTACGATTTGATGATAATGCTGCAGTTCTTATAAATCAGGAAGGAAATCCTCGAGGAACCCGAGTTTTTGGTCCGGTTGCTCGCGAATTGAGAGAAAATAATTTTACAAAAATTGTTTCATTAGCACCAGAAGTGTTATGAGTATTCTAAAAAATAAATGAGGTCCTTTAATTTCAACAGAAAAAATTAAAGTTATTATTCTTAATTAACTAAAAACAAATACCAATTAGAAACTAAAAAATTTCTTAACATACTAAATCTTTTTCTTCAATTTTAATAACAATTTTTATGAGTAACGATACTATTGCTTGTATGATAACCTCTCTGAGGAATGCAAATATGAAAAAAGCAATAACGGTTCAATTGCCTGCTACCAATATTAGTCGACGTATTGGGAAAATTCTTTTGAGAGAGGGTTTTATAAATAATTTGCGAGAACATAAAGATCAGAATAAAAATTTTTTAACTTTAACTTTGAAATATCGAGGAAGAAGAAAAGAACCTTACATAACATCACTTAGAGTTATTAGTAAACCTGGATTAAAAATTTATTCTGGTCACCGTGAAATTCCGAAAGTTTTAGGTGGGATGGGTATTGTTATATTATCAACACCCTTCGGAATTATGACAGATCGAGAAGCTAGAGAAAACCAAGTTGGAGGAGAAGTTTTGTGCTATATATGGTAATTTGTATGAAAAAATTTCAAAATTTTCGTCTATGAAAAATCTTTTGAAAAACTAAAAAACTACCACAAAATCTCTATTTTATCGGAAACACAATTTTCCAACGATGAACAAACAAGATTTGATTGACATGGAAGGTATAGTTACTGAATCCTTACCAAACGCTATGTTTCGGGTTTGTTTGGATAATGGATATGAAGTTCTTACTCATATTTCGGGAAAGATTCGACGAAGTTATGTACGGATTTTACCCGGTGATAGAGTGAAAGTAGAATTAAGTCCTTATGATCTGACTAAGGGACGAATAATTTATCGTCTACGTACGAAACCATCAAACGAAGAGTTCTGATATATTCTCATAAAAAAATTTCACGATTTTTGAAATCGTGAAAATAAAACATATTTTTTAGTAATAAAGAAATTTACATTTACAATTGGGATCCAAGGAAAAAATTATGAAAATTCGTGCCTCTGTACGTAAAATTTGTGATAAATGTCGACTTATTCGTAGACGTAGACGAATAATGGTAATTTGTTTTAATCCTAAACATAAACAACGACAAGGGTAGGTTTTACTAAAAAAAAAAAAAAAGAAATAAAAGATTAACTTATTCTTTTTTTTTATTAGTACTATTGACTACCAAAAAAAATGAATAAAAGGAAGAGAAATAGATAAAATACGATAACAAAAAATATAAAAAAAATAAGTTTACGAAAAGGAAAACGCAAGATACCTAAAGGAGTTATTCACGTACAAGTGAGTTTTAATAATACTATTGTTACAGTTACAGATATAAGGGGCCAAGTTGTTTCCTGGTCATCCGCGGGTGTTTGTGGATTCAAAGGAGCAAAAAAAAGCACACCTTTTGCTGCTCAAACCGCAGCTGAAAATGCAATCAATACATTAATTGATCAAGGTATGAAACAAGCAGAAGTTATGATAAGTGGACCTGGTCCTGGAAGAGATACGGCCTTACGTTCTATTCGTAGAAGTGGACTAATCTTGAGTTTTGTCAGAGATGTAACCCCTATAGCACATAATGGATGTAGACCTCCGAGAAAAAGACGTGTATTATAATAGGACTTTTTACCGGTATATACGGAGAATTTAAAAAATTATGATTGAGGATGAATTACCAATTTCTGTTAGATCGGTACAGTGGAAATGTGTCGAATCCAGGATTGAAAGTAAACGCCTTCATTACGGACGTTTTGCCATATCACCATTTCAAAAAGGTCAGGCTAATACTGTTGGAATTGCTATACGAAGAGCTTTATTAGGAGAAGTAGGAGGAACTAGTATAACCTCTGCTAAGTTTCAGGGAGCCGCACATGAATATTCTACGATGACGGGTATTCAAGAATCGATACATGACATATTGATGAATTTAAAAGAAATCGTACTTGAAAATAATTCTTACGAGGTTCAAAAAGGATTTATTCAAGTTATAGGACCAAAAAAGATACTTGCTGAGGATATTCAAGTTTGTTCTTCTGTTAAAATTATTGATCCTTCACAATATATAGCTACTATTACAAAATCAATTTCTTTGAATATCGAATTAAAAATTGAAAAAGATCGCGGATACCGCATAAAAAATACAGATTTAAAGGAAAATGAATTTCCTATAGACGCTGTTTTTATGCCTATTCGAAATGCTAATTATAGTGTTCATTCATTTCAGAAAAATAAACAACTTTATGAAATACTCTTTCTCGAAATCTGGACAAACGGTAGCTTAACTCCAGAAAAAGCCATTTCCGAAGCCACTCGAAATCTCATTGATTTAGTTGTTCCTTTGATACATATTGGAGATAAGTTAACTGGAAATGCAATTAATGGAACAAGTGATATTAATTTTCCTTCTGTTTCGGGTACAAATGATTTAAATAGAATAGCACAAGAAATTGCTTTCAAAAACATTTTTATTGATCAGTTAGAATTACCTGCAAGAGCTTATAACGGCTTAAAAAAAGTTAATGTGCATACAGTATCCGATTTATTAATGTATACTGAAACTGATTTACGAAACATTCGAAGCCTTGGCAAAAAATCTGTAGAACATATTTTAGAAGCTTTACAAAAAAGATTCGCTATTAAATTGTCTGGAACAAAACTTTTCACTACTTTATTTTTCTAAACTTAAATAAAACAAAAAAGGCCCTTTTACACCGTTTTACACCAATGTAATGATTCAAATTTAGTTTAGTAGGTAGAAGGTTTTTTTTGACTATTCAATAGGTAAATAGAAAAAATACAGATAAATCTAGGGAGGATTTTTTCCTCGAGGAACTTTTACTCCCTAGATAAAAAAAAAAAGAAAAATTATTTAAAAACTAGTCGATAGAAATAAAAATGTTATTGGAAAAGACCTAAGGTTAGAGAGTTTTCGATTGGTAAAGCTGCTCCTATACCTAACCAAATAGATACTACAGTACCAATCAGAAAAACTGTTGTAGCTACTGGACGACGAAAAGGGTTTTGAAATTTATTGACATTTTCCAAGAATGGGACGGTCAATAAACCTGCAGGTACAGAAGCCATTAATAAAACACCCAATAATTTATTAGGTACTGTCCGAAGTATCTGAAATACCGGAAAGAAATACCATTCGGGTAAGATTTCTAAAGGTGTTGCAAAAGGATTTGCTGGTTCACCAATCATTGAAGGTTCCAGAACAGACAAACCTACAATAGAAGCAATTGTTCCTAAAATAACTACTGGAAAAATATACAATAAATCATTAGGCCATGCGGGTTCTCCATAATAATTATGACCCATTCCTTTAGCCAACTTAGCTCGTAATACAGGATCATTCAAATTGGGTTTCTTTGTTATTGGGATAGGGACTTCCACTGACGATTCGGAACCCCCCCCTGTAGAACCGGACATGAAAATTTCTTTTCATCCGGCTCGAGCACAAACTAGGATTTTTTTTTCTATCTGTAGAATGTCAGTCTAGTTAGATTAGGAAAATGCTTTTTATCCGTGTTAGCTTAAAACATAAAAAATATCAAAAAAGCTTCTCGGATTATCTCAAAATACAAATAACAACTATTTCAAGTGAACTCTTTGAATGTTAACTTGTTAAAATTTAGGCTATCTTCTTTCCCCAGATCATTCAATTGCTCCGATGGTTGATATTAGTTCAAAATTAATGCATAGGAAATAAATGCATTTATTAACCATAAAGTTTAATCGGTTGGATTTGACGAAGCTTATAATAATAAATTTGACAATTTGATCTTGGAACTAAAATTCTCGTTATAAATAAAGAAAAACAAATGCTAGTATAATCTACATCCGAGTTTTAACTTCTCATAAAAAAGAAAGAAGAGATCGGAACTGAGACACATTTTATTATCTAAATGTGGTAGATTTTTTTAGTTTTATATTAATCTGCAAGCCCTAGTAATGATACAAGTCACACACTCCCATAATCCATCTCCTTTTTTTTCAACGAAAAAAGATAAGGTCTTAAAAATAACTTTAATTTCGAAGATAATAAATCACTACAAATAAACCTATAAAAAATCTAAATAGAAGTATTTTAGGCAATGGACTTTAAAGTTTTACCTATCTTAACAAGCGTTTTGGGCTTTTTTTGATTGGTGACAGTTAAAAGAGGTCCTGAAATCCCTTGTTTTCTAATCTTAAAGAAATGCATCGACATGAAAACAGCGGTAAGTAGGGGTAATACAAATGTATGTAAACTATAAAAACGAGTAAAGGTGGATTGACCAACACTAACACTTCCACGCAATAATTCAACCAAAGGGGAACCCATAACAGGAATTGCTTCTGGAACACCTGTAACAATTTTGACAGCCCAATAACCAATCTGATCCCACGGTAGAGAATAACCAGTTCCACCAAAAGAGACAGTAAATACACCAAAAACCACACCAGTAACCCAGGCCAATTCACGAGGTTTTTTAAAACCTCCCGTAAGATATACACGAAATACATGTAAAACCATCTTGAGAACCATAATACTCGCAGACCATCGATGTACTGAACGGAATAACCAACCAAAATTAACTTCAGTAATAATGTATTGAACAGAAGCAAAAGCTTCAGTAACCGTGGGACGATAGTAAAAAGTAATAGCAAAGCCAGTAGCTTCTTGTACAAAGAAGCAGGTGAAAGTAATACCCCCCAAACAATAAAAAATATTAACATGAGGAGGAACATATTTGCTCGTAATATCATCTGCGATAGCTTGAATTTCAAGACGTTCTTCGAACCAATCGTATACTTTATCGAGATAGGTAGTGTAGAATGGAAACCTCCTCTAAAAACTGTACATGAAAAATTTCTTTTCATACAGCTTGGACAAAGAGTTTTATTAAAATATATAAATAACTTAAAGCAATTTGACATATTTTTTTTCGCCTATTTGCCTTAATCTAACGTCAGCTCTAGAATATTTTGAAAAAAAAGTTCTTTTGTTGGCTTTGAAAGAAATCTTTTAACCTATTATTTTTTTCGTTTTACTATAATTACTAAAAAGGATAAATATGAAAAAAAAGTAAAAAAAAAGAAGGACAAAAAATTTCATAGGTTTTTTTACGTCCAAATCTAACTAGCTTTTTTTTTATCAAACCCAAGATGTTGTTTATACTCCGATGATTGTCCATTTACTGAGAAGGAATAATGGATAAATTCATATCTCAATCATTTGTGCATTTTTTTGAATAAACAAAAAAGTTTTGAATCAATTTGGTAACGGAGCTTGAATAATGGATCAACATCATCATAGTTTGAAATTTTTTCCTTTTTATACTTATTTTTATCGCTTCGAGCTATAGATGTCAAATTTTTACTAATGACGTCTTGCGGAAGGGAAAATTTGTGTATATACGCAATAGAATTTATACCATTAGACTAGATTGATTAAAACGAATCGCACACCCATAGACCAAAAATACGTATTCAAGATAATTACGCAATTCAACTGCCTTTTGATTCAATGATAATGAAAGTAATTAATCTAGTGACAATTTTTTCCGAATAAAATTTGTAAAAGCTAAACTAGATAATTACCAACTAATTGGAACGCCTTCAAGTAACACAGAAGAATTATATATTTCTAAAATAATAACTAAAAACAATGCAAATAAAGCCATAAAAAAACCCATAATTGGAGTGGTTCCCCAACCAGGAGCCACTTTACCATATTCTGAATTAAGTGGTTTTAGAAAAACTCCAATACCAGTCATTTTTGATTGACGTCTTTTAGTTTCGTTAATAATCTTTGTAGCCATAGATTTTATTAAATTAGTTGAGATTTGTTAACTTTATTTACTATTATATTGCAAATAAACCTATTACCTAACAATGGAAACCGCAACTTTGATCGCTATTTTTATATCTTGCTCATTAGTAAGTTTTACTGGTTATGCTCTATATACAGCTTTTGGTACACCTTCGATAGAACTGCGAGATCCTTTTGAAGAGCATGAAGATTGATATAGATTGGGACCCTTCCTTCAACAGAAGGAAAAAAGGTCCCTTTCTTTATGTTTTTTATTTTAATTTTCAATGGGTTGAAAATAAAGATCTGTAACTTCAAAAAAAAATAAAAATTAACGAATTATTATTTATTTTTTTCTTTGCTTGCAATCTTAGGTGGTTCCCGAAAAAAAATAGCAAAAAATATTATACCTAAAGTAGATACTAACAAAAATGTATAAACCAAAGCTTCCATAGATTTGATTAGAAATGAGGATTATTAAGATAGATTCTTTCAGGCTAGTTAAAAAAGAGTATTTTGATTTTTTTCATACGTTTTTTCATAAGAGAATACCGAAAATCTAATTTCTAGGATTAGACTTAAAATGAAATTTTTTATGAAACCTGCTAAAAAAAAATACAGCTTTTTTCAATTAATCCAATTACTCATAGTTATGATTATAATTTAGATTAACTAAGTGAGTTAGACTGCCCGTTTTTCAGTACTAGGATCACCTAATTTCTCAAAAGCTCCAAATTCGATTTGACTTTCTAAATCAGGATCGATACCTGCAAAAACATCTCTAAACAAAGTTCTGGCACCATGCCAAATATGTCCAAAAAAGAACAGAAGAGCAAATGTGGCATGACCGAATGTAAACCAACCCCTAGGACTACTACGAAAAACACCATCAGATTTCAGAGTGGCACGATCAAATTCAAAAATTTCACCCAGCTGAGAACGTCTTGCATATTTTTTTACTGTAGCTGGATCACTAAAACTTACACCATTAAGTTCACCACCGTAAAAATCAACAGTTACACCAACCTGTTCAACACTATACTTGGATTCTGCACGTCGGAAAGGAACATCAGCTCTCACAATTCCTTCTTCATCCACCAAAACAACTGGAAATGTTTCAAAAAAAGTGGGCATACGACGTACAAATAAATCATGTCCTTCTTTATCTCTAAAAACTGCATGACCTAACCAACCCACAGCTATTCCATCTCCATTGTCCATCGCACCTGCTCTAAATAAACCGCCTTTTGCTGGATTGTTACCAATATAATCATAAAAAGCCAATTTTTCGGGAATCTTGGACCAAGCTTCTGACAAACTAGAATTATCCGCCAAACTAACACGAATGCGCCGATCTATTTCTTGTTGAAAGTAACCTTGATCCCATTGATAACGAGTTGGTCCGTATAATTCAATAGGAGTTGCGGCAGATCCGTACCACATGGTTCCAGAAACTACAAAAGCAGCAAAAAAAACAGCAGCAATACTACTGGATAAAACTGTTTCAATATTACCCATACGCAATGCTTTGTATAAACGTTGAGGTGGACGAACACTTAGATGAAATAAACCTGCCAGAATTCCTAAAATACCAGCTGCAATATGATGTGATGCTATTCCTCCTGGAACAAAAGGATCAAAACCATCAGCTCCCCAAGCAGGATCTACAGGTCGTACATTTCCGGTTAATCCGTAGGGATCAGAAACCCAAATACCTGGTCCAAACAAACCAGTTACGTGAAAAGCTCCAAATCCAAAACAAAGTACACCTGATAAAAATAAGTGAACTCCGAAAATTTTTGGTAAATCAAGAGAAGGCTTTCCTGTACGTTCATCACGAAATAATTCTAAATCCCAATAAACCCAATGCCAAATAGCTGAAAGAAAAAGTAAGCCAGAGAGTATTATATGTGCTGCAGCTACTCCTTCATAACTCCAAATACCAGCATCAGTTACAGTCTCACCAGTTATACTCCAACCTCCCCATGATTTTGTTATTCCTATACGTGTCATAAAAGGAATAACAAACATACCTTGTCGCCACATCGGATCAAGAACAGGATCTGACGGATCAAAAACTGCTAATTCGTAAAGAGCCATTGAACCAGCCCAGCCAGAGACCAAAGCGGTATGCATTAAATGTACAGCCAATAAACGACCAGGATCATTCAAGACAACGGTATGAACACGATACCAAGGTAAACCCATTCAAATACCCCTTTTTTCCGAAGAAAATAAATACTATAGAACTTTATTGCATTAGAAGATAAATAAAAATTTTTATCTCCACGATAATAATGAAGAATCTAGTCCAATAATTTCTTTTTAATTTTACAAATTTTTTATTCAATTATATGACAACAATTTGTCCTGTAGCAACATTAAAGAATAAAAGTATTCTAGCATAAATACGTTTTAAATACCAATATAGAGATTGGTACCATTAAATTTGACCCAAAAGACCCAGAAATTGAAACTTAAAAATGTCTGATTAATTAATATTACAGAATTAGAAATTTATTTACTAGAAAATAGAGTAAAAAGAAAAACCCAAAATTGGAATCAAGTAAATATTCTATGACAAATGTTTATTGAAATTTATTGTGTTACAATAATAATGTAATAATGCTAAAAAAAAAAATATATTACGTTTTCATGTCAGAGATCAATCAATAGAGTTTGTCTTGTTATGCCCATTGGTGTTCCGAAAGTGCCTTTTCGTTTACCTGGTGAAGAAGATGCAGTTTGGATTGACGTATAGTGCGATTTGTTAAACATAGAAGGTTTTATGGTTTTCATTACCGTCATTTTAATAAATTAAGATGTTTTTTACCCACCCAGACTTGCTGTCAGAACAAATAGTCCGAAGCGTGGGATATTTAGTGAAAGTTTGAAACAGAAATACTCTTTGAAACGATTTATGGTTAACTAAAACCAATTCAGAATAGTCAGGCTTCGTGAGACAAATTCATAAACACTTGTAAACTAAAAGCATAAATTATTTTTTTAGCTTTTTTTACAGGTTTAAAGCACTGAAAGAATCATGAAAGCTCTAAATAGTTATGAAAGAACATAAGAAAAAGTAGAATTATTATTTGTCCTGTATGTGCAATTAATACTTTATTCAAAAGTTCTCCGAAGTAGATTGAAAACCTAAAAATTAAACCGATACAACCTATTTGAAAACAATTTAGAGAGAGGGGATTAAGATTAATATCATTAAAAAAATTTTTATTTTAGTTTAATAATATACTGAATCAGAAGCTAGTTCAATATGTTTCATGTGCAATGATGAAAAGCCATGAAAAAAAAAGTAACGAACCTGAACTAGAAGTGGTGAAATATTGAAATATTTTTTTTGACTTGAGACTAAAAAAATGGTTTAAATTCAAAAAATATTTCGAAAAACTGCGGGAGCCGTATGATTTGAAAATTCCATGTACGGTTTTAGAGGAATAATAAACTAAAAATATATCCTAATCAATAGACTTTATCGCGAGAGACTCCTTTTTTTGGGCCAGCAAGTGGATTATTAAATTTCCAATCAACTTGTAGGTATTATGATGTATTTGAATGGGGAGGATCATACCAGAGATTTATATTTATATATTCATTCCCCAGGTGGAGCAGTATTACCTGGAATCTCAGTTTATCATGCTATGCAATTTGTAATACCTTACGTTCATACAATTTGTATGGGGTTAGCTGCATCCATGGGATCTTTCATATTAGCTGGAGGTTAAATTACTATACGTCTAGCATTACCTCATGCTTGGATTATGATTCATCAACCCGCAAGTTCGTATTATTACGGACAAGCTGGGGAGTGTGTTTTAGAAGCAGAAGAAATATCGAAGCTACGTCATTGTATAACAAAAGTTTATGTACAACGGACAGGAAAACCTTTAAGGATTGTTTCCGAAGATATGGAAAGAGATGTTTTTATGTCAGCAGAAGAAGCCAGAGACTACGGACTTATAAATCTTGTAGCAATAGATCGTTCTTCAGATTCAATACTCTATTAAATTTTAGAAAGTTTTTAGTTTAATGAAACTGAAAAAAAAATTTTAGTTTTTAAAAGATAAATTTTGAGAAATTTTGTTGGTTAAGACTAATCAAAACCAGCAATAAAACTGCATAAATGGAGAAAAATGCCAACAATTCGACAACTTATTAGAAATGCAAGACAATTAATTAAAACTAGAACAAAATCTCCTGCTCTTCAAGGATGTCCTCAACGTAGAGGTGTATGTACCAGGGTGTATGTGTGACTTGTTTGGATTATCGACGGATAAATTGAAAGGGATTCATATTGCAGTTAAACTCTTTATTTAACCGGTTGAAGATCCATCATCTTCTTTGTTCAGGGAAGTGAAATTTATGGTTCTTATTAAAACGAATTCAATCATCCAAATTAGGGGGTGAAAAGTGGTTTCTCGATGACTTTCTATCTTAATAGATTAATAATCATCAAGCGAGAAATACCTTCAATCAAAATAGAGATATATATATATCTATTTAGACTGATTGCAATAACAGAATCCAAAGGTCAATTACCTAATAAACTCTCATTAAAATGCCGTTACTATACAGATAAGCAGTATTAAGCTAGTTGCATCAAATCCGAAATTTCGGGAAGAGCTAAATATTGGGAATTATATAAATTATCAAAAACCTATTTATCTTTTTTTGAGAGAATTTAAGCTCCGGTAGATCGAGAGGACCTTACTGTGAAGGAAAGGACCATAGAAACTCAGGAATCCATTATTATTTCTTTTTGTAATTACATATTCTATTTCTAGGATTATAACAGAAAAAAAATTATGGTTAGGAAGGTTATAGTAGCATAAGTTATTGGAATTTTAATTTACTGCATAAGAAAAAGTAGTTTTTGTTTCATCAATTTTTTTATTTCAAATTTAGTATCAGTTCATTGACAATTGTATATAAAAAGGTGATCTTGTAAAAAATATATATATATGTCGGAGTACAGAACTCTAATTATATAGCTATATAGATATTAGTGCTTGTTGTTTTGTAATATATCTCTAAAAAATAGAGTTTCAAAGAATTGAACATGTTACATAGCAATAATAGAAAAAAATTCTTTTTTATGCCAACAATTCGACAACTTATTAGAAATGCAAGACAATTAATTAAAACTAGAACAAAATCTCCTGCTCTTCAAGGATGTCCTCAACGTAGAGGTGTTTGTACCAGGGTGTATGTCTATTCACAATAGAAAATAAAATTCGTACTATTATTACTTTCAAAACTAAAAAGCAAACAAAATTACTAATTTATAAAACTAAGAGTCAATGACCAGAGTTAAACGTGGATATGGAGCACGAAAATATCGAATAAAGATTCTAAAAATTGCGTCAGGCTTTAAAGGAGCACATTCAAAGTTATTTCGAACTGCCAATCAACAAGTTCTGAGGGCTTTAACGTTTTCCTATAGAGATAGGAATAATAGAAAAAGAGATCTTCGTCGTTTATGGATTACCCGAATCAACGCAACAGCTCGAAAAAATGGAATGTCATATAATAATCTTATTTCTTTTTTCTATAAAAATAGTATTTATTTGAATCGCAAAACACTTGCACAAATGGCTATATTAGATAATATATGTTTTTCCGATATAATTAAAAAAATTAAACACTAGACATGAAGGAAAAAAAGAAAGATTAAACCTCCTCGGATATTTGACTTCGAGGAGGTCGAAAAAGAAACGAATAGATTAAAATACTCTTTTAACTAACAAAAAGAGTATTTTTTGATCAACAATAACAAAAAACACTCCTCAATTCGATTAATTTTCAGTATTTAAAAAAGGTAACAAAGCTAAAACACGAGCTCTTTTAATCGCAACAGTCATTAAACGTTGTTGTTTTGAGGTCAATTTATTCAATCGTCTAGATAAAATTTTGCCCTGTTCACTAATAAATCTGCGCAATAAACTTATATTTTTATAATCAATAATTTCACCATATCTTATTGGTGGCAAACGTCTACGAGGGAATCGTCTAAGTTTATTCATGGTCTTTTTTAAACTATATAGGTACAAATATATTTTTTTATTTTTTTAATTCTCGGTGAATAGTATGTTTCAAACAGCAACAACAAAATTTTTTCAATTCTACTCGATTAACTGTATTACGACGATTTTTCTGAGTAGTATAACGAGAAAAACCCTTTAAAGTTCTAGTATTATCTCCTCGATCACAACTAGTACATTCTAAAACTATGGTTATTCGTATATCCTTTTTTTTAGCCATAAACTTATCAAGATATTCTGCATTAATCGGATCAAGTTTCATCCTAATGATTAGAAGCGAGATCAAAAAGATTTTTTTTTATAACGTTATTCAAATTTTTCCTTTTAGAGGAAAGGAAAAACCAAAGCATCGGGGAAAAAGCGATTGATCTCTATAAGGAAACCAGCCGAAAAACCAAACCAAAGTGTTGCTAAGACAGGAGCAGTAGAGAGATAAATTTTTACATCTTGCATTGCTAGTTTTTCCTTTTTTTTATTTATTAAAAACTCTTGATTTCAATCTTAAGTGTTTAATTACACGGAACTCGTCTATTGAATAATGAAATAACAACAAAAGATAGATTAAATTTTTGTTAAAATAAAACAGAATTTTGGATCAAAAGGTTTCATACATTAGATAGTAGGTCGATCTGCTGCTTTTATGATTTTTTCTAAAATTTTTATTTTCTATTTGTTGAATAAATAAATATATTGAAGTTTCAGTGTAATAGATATAAATATATATGAAATTAAAATAATCGATGTTGGGTAAGGGATGTAGCGCAGTTTGGTAGCGCGTTTGTTTTGGGTACAAAAGGTCGCAGGTTCGAATCCTGTCATCCCTACCTAAAAAACTTTTTTACTACAAAAAGTAACTTCTTTTTTAGTTCACCATGTATTCTTTATTTGAAAAAGCAAACGCTAAAAAAAAAGTATTCAGTATAAATATAAGAATCTATATATATATCCAGAAATGGTGGACACTAAAAAAAAGCGCTCTTAGTTCAGACTGGTAGAACGCAGGTCTCCAAAACCTGATGTCGTAGGTTCAAATCCTACAGGGCGTGCTTTTTCTGTTCTTACATAGAAAATATAGAAATTAAAAAATGTTCTAAAAAATAGAAATTTTAGAGTTCCTTTTACAAATCTAATTGATCGCCACGTCGATATTGTAGATAAGCAGTTACAAATAATCCCGCTAAAGTAATTGGAATCAAACCCAAAACAATTCCAGATAATAACGCTTCAACCATAATTTTTTTGAGTTGTAAAAAAAAAAAGAATAAAAATATATAGACTAATTTAGTTTAAGTAGTTTAAACTCTACAAATATATAGATATATAAATGAAATTTAAAAAGTAAAGAAATTTCTTTTGTTTTGTTATTTCATTGTCATTTTTTATCTTATATAAGTTGTATCTTGTTCAAACTAATAAACAAAAATGTAGTTAAAGTTAATGCCGCTAGTAAAAGTACAAAATAACTGATTAGAGTAATCATAGAGAAATCCATTTAATTAAATTAACCATTTCAGTAGAAAGCTTTCCAAAAGTATATAATAAAATTTTCGTTTCATTTTTATTGGTCTTTTCTTTCAATTATTCCATAATTTTTGTACTTTCACAAAACTAGAATAAATGAAATTTGTATTGTTGATAACAATGAATCCCGTTAATATAAAAGGATAAGGAATCTATAATTGGTTTCTATTATGATTCCCAACTATTTTGGTTGAGTTACCTTGCTCCTTCGATAGAAGCCTAGCTATACTAATTCAGTATATACTAAACAAACTCTTGGTAAAAACTTGACAACCTAGTATCATTGAAAATTTTATTTATTATACCAAATTGAAATAGTTTTTCCTCATTTTGCCTCTCAAATACGGGGGATATTTTCCTCGTTAAATCCCAAATGAATATACGGAGATAATCATGTCTGGTAATACAGGAGAACGACCTTTTGCCGATATTATTACCAGTATTCGCTACTGGGTTATTCACAGCATTACTATACCTTCTTTATTTATAGCAGGTTGGTTATTTGTTAGTACAGGGTTAGCCTATGACGTTTTTGGAAGTCCTCGTCCTAATGAATATTTTACGGAAAGCCGACAAGATATTCCATTAATAACAGGCCGGTTCAATTCATTAGAACAGGTCAATGAATTTACTAAATAATTATAGGAGATATCGATGACTCTGGATAGAACTTATCCAATATTTACAGTTAGATGGCTAGCTATTCACGGCCTAGCCGTACCTACAGTTTTTTTCTTGGGATCTATATCGGCAATGCAATTTATTCAACGATAGATTTTTTGAAACCTAGAATTATGACACAACCAAATCCAAACAGACAAAATGTAGAATTAAATCGTACAAGTCTTTATTGGGGATTGTTACTTATTTTTGTACTTGCTGTTCTATTTTCCAATTATTTCTTCAACTAAAAAAAAAAAGAAATTAGTGCGAAAAAAGAAGGAAAATAATAATTGAAAATAGTTGATTTTTGAATTATAACCACCCAATCAAAAAAAAAAAGACGAAAGGGAGTAATATAATGGCCAATACGACCGGAAGAATTCCTCTTTGGCTTATAGGTACTGTAGCTGGTATACTTATCATTGGTTTGCTTGGAATTTTTTTCTACGGAGCATATTCCGGATTAGGGTCATCCCTTTAATTTTAAAAAATTATTTATTAACTAAAAAAAAAAGGAATTATTGTGGAATAAGACTTATTCAAAATTCCAAAGGGATTTTGCGATTGATCTATCGGATAATCAATATAATTGATTATCCGATAGATCATGACAATTTTTGTAGATAGAGTAGGATTTCTTGTTGAAAAATAAATTTCTATAACATAGAAATAGATATAGATATACTGTCTATAAAAAAAATAGATTCTTTAAACTTATCCTGATTTAAGTAAAAATTAATAAAAATATCTTAAATTAAAGATTGTAACTTTTTTGATCTAATTATGTTTAATTTAGAAAAGAAAAGGTTTGTTTTTCAATAAAAGCCATCTTAATTAATAGACTAGAAATATTGCAAACATTTGCATGAAATGCAATGTAAGACATATTTAAGTAAAAGTCTTCTGTCCTCCATTTTTTATACAGAATTAAGTTTTTTTTAAAAAAAAGCGGATAAGTTGTTTCTGAAAATTGGCAATAAACTTTGGAAGAATCAATTTTTTTTTGTTTCTCATATCTATAAGAATCTGAATCTAACTTATCAAAATTAAAAGAAACAAACAAAATAAATCTCAAAAAGTCTCTTAACGTTTTTGTTGATTCGAGCCCAAAATCATCAAAAAAGCTTTGACTTGCTAAAGAATAAAGATTATATTTAGGCTTTTTTTGTTCAAATTCTTTTTTATTAGCTTTAAAAAGATCTTTTGATTTACAAAAATAACGTGATTCGAAATTTTCATACTCACTTCGTGAATCTAAAGATTTGAAAAAAGATATATTGGAGTCAATAGAAATTTCCGAATACCATTTGGTAAGGTTATAGAAATTTATCAACGCTTGTTGAGACATTATTCCCAGAATCAAAAAGTTTATCTTTGGTGTACATCCTTGATAAATTAAAATCTCTCTTAATAAGGGAAGTAAAAAATCATATCGAAAACATTCAACTTCTGAAGAAATTTTTGTCATAGCCAAAAAATGATTGGAATCTCTATTAAATTTCATGATAGAATCCATCAATTGAAAAGAAAAAAAAAGAAGGTTTTTGGAATATTTGAACGATTTTAGTAGTTTTTTTGAGGTCTTTTGGATCAAAAACTAATCAAAAATTCATTTCTCATAATTGAACTCTCTCAAATTGCTTCTTCTTAAGTACGAGAAATACCTGTGCTATAATAACTGATGCAAATAGGAGTAATAGACCCTGAACTCGGGAAGGATCTTGAAGGACAATTTCTGCTTCTGCCTGACCAAAACCACCTACATTAGGATTATTAGTCAAAGGTTGATCAATTTTTACAAATTCACTCTCTGATACAATCAATTCAGGTCCTGGAGGTATAATATCAACAATTTGACGACCGTCAGATGATCGCTCAATTGTTATTTCGTATCCACCCTTTTCTTTACGAAATACTTTTTTAATATTTCCCGTTACTGATGCATTATAAATAGTGTTATTACTTTTACTTCCGTCGGGATAAATCTGTCCTCGACCTCGATTTCCCCCCACATAAATAGGATACTTAAGATAATGAGCCTGTTTATTTATAACGGGATTTGGTGAAATAATAGGAAACACAATTTCACTATATTTTTTACCAGGAACTGGACCTACTACAAGAATATTCTTTTGATCAGGACGATAATTTTGAAAAGATAAATTACCTATTTTCTCTTTTAATAAATTAGGAATACGATCATTTGGAGCTAATTCAAATCCTTCGGGCATTATCAATACAGCTCCTACATTAAAACCTCCTTTTTTCCCATTAGCCAATACTTGTTTTATCTGCATATCATAGGGAATTTTAACTACAGCTTCAAATACAGTATTAGGAAGTACAGACTGCGGAACTTCGATATCTATAGGTTTCTTAGCAAGATGACAATTGGCACATACAATACGTCCAGTTGCTTCACGTGGACTTTCATAATTTTGTTGTGCAAAAATGGGATATGCATAGGAGATTGAAGGAGAAATTACGATACATGAAATAATCGGAATCAATATTTTCTGAATCAATTTTTTCTTCATCCAATCATAAAAAGTTAGATTTCGCATGGTTTAGTTATAAGTATCAAGTAAGTTTCATAAGTCATTTAGTTAAAGTTTTTTAAAGAAAAAGACAATCTATTCATGCCATATTACAGTTATTAAAAAACTTCCTAGTATTTTGAATCAACCGTTTTGATACGACAATGAATCAAAATCGTAATAACCTGGTTTTACTACAATATACAATAAATATAGTAACACAGTTATCATTCATTTCATGAATGATAAGTCGCGACAATTGAGGGAGATATGCGATTCAAATGCCGAAAAATCCAATATTTAGAAACTGTATCTAGGATAACTGGAAAAGTCGAGACAAAACAAGATATGATATAAGTATTTTGCGAAAATCCTAAATATTCCAAAAACGAACTTATTACTATTTCCCAACCATGAGGTGAATGAAATCCAATACATAAATCGGTTGAGAGAATAATGAAAAAAGCTTTCATTGTATCACTTAAACTGTAGAATAATTCTTGAAGCCACGAGTTAAGAATAGCTAGTTGTTTCCGACCTACAATAAAAAGTACAATCACTGTAATAAGACGAATTAAATCTGTTGCTAAATGTAAAATGATTCCGATACAATCTTCATTGTATATTTTTACTAAATTTATTGTTTGTTCATATACTTCTGTATCAAAATTTTTTGATTCCTCTTCGATAGGATCTCTCAAAAGCCTATTCAACCAGAGAAATTCTTCAACATTTTGAAGTTTTTCCAAAGCTTTTTCTTCTTGAACCTTATTCAAAAAAATACGTAATTGAGCTGTATTCCACCAAATTGTAATTGAAGGTTTTAGAATCCAATTTTCCAAAAAGTAGGAAGTTGTGTAAGGCAAAATAATTAAACATCCAAGGTATTGAAGAGAAGCTGAGGCTTGATATTTAGCCAACCAAAATTCATTAAATACCAACGAACTCGATTTACCCGCTAATTCTAATTGGAAGCGAGATAAAGTACGAAGTATGGAACGTGGTACCAAACTGATTGATTCATAAGCAGCTATTGGTGGTCCAAAATAATCGTTTGATTCGGCAAGAAAAAAATTGTTCTCATATTTGTCTGAGAAAGAAAACGTACGATTTTGTTCTAAGGCAGTTAGAATTGATTCAATCGAAGACAGTTTTTGATTCATTTGTCTTATTCTCTTCAATTTTAGGACTATAACCATTCTTGAAGAAAAAGAACAATCATCTCGAAAACTACTCGTAGATTTTTCATAAAATTCATCTTCTTTTCTATTTTCTTTTTTTTCAGAAATAGTTTTTTTGTTCGATTTGTTCGATAATAAATTTTTAGCAATCCTTGATTTTATGGCGTTATTACTTGAAAATGAAGAAATAAAAAAAATATTGAATAAATTACGTTTTATTCTATACCAAAACGTTGCTATAATAATACTTAATTTACATTCTAAAAGACTCCAGTATATTATGAATATGCAATAATTAAATTCCATATTCATACACAAAATAAAAATTTTCCATTGATATCCCGATGATATTTTTTTGGCTCCATAAGAGAAAAAAAACTTTTCCATCTCTTGTATACGTTTACTAACCATATAAGCTTTCTCTAAGGAACGAAATGGAATATCATAAAACCATTCAAAAGGCTTCCACCAATCTAATTTCATAGTAACTGCCCCAGGAATAAGAAGAAAAAAATTTTCGGATAATTAGAAAGAGTTAAATCCAAACATTTATGGACTTTTTTTTCTTATCCTTCAAGAGAGACTCGTAAAAAACGTGCTAACTCTGCTGCAATTTCTTCCATTTCGCCCAAAGTTGTAAAATTTTCACCTAATTGGGTTAAAGGAATATATTGTTGACCCTTTATTTTTATGTAGAGAAAACGACGTGGATAAAACCCTTCGCGTATTTCCATTTTTATTGCTTTAATATCATTAATTTTAATCTTAATAAGAATGCGACGATTGCGACCAGGAAAACCCCAACGAAATATACAAAGAATTCCGTCTTGTTTATCGAAATAATTATATCCACTACCTACATTCCAAAATATTGTACACCATAAATAAATTCCAAGAAAACATCCAGCAATACCGTAAAAACACATTACAATTCCTTGCGGAATAAATAGAAGGTCTTGAGAATAGAGAAAAGGAATCAAGCCTTTCCCCAAATAACTAGAAAATCCAATTAGAAAAAAACCGGAAGCTCCAAAAAAAAGATTTGTTGCCCAAAAAAAGTTACTAATGTTACGAGAACCTCGTATGTAGTCTACGCGAATTAAATCGGATTGTCTATTCATCATATTTATTACTTGTGCAAATTCAATTTTTTTCAAAAACAAATTACTAATTAAACAAATTAATCTAAATTTATCATTATGCCTATAAAAAATCTCTATGTTTATCTACAGATGTAGATAAACATGGAGATTTTTTAGATACTATAAAAATAGTAATTTAGTAATAGCATTAATTCAAGTTGAACTGTGACCAAAATCGAAATATCTCTTTTTTCTTGCGTATAAAAATGGATATTAATAGAAAAAAATTAGTCTTTTATTTTTTTTTCAAACAATTTCATCATTTTCAATATAAATAAAAAGTGAAGTCATTGTGATAGCTGGAAAAACCAAACCAACTAGCGGTACAAAAATAGAAGGTAAAAAATCAGCTGTCATAAGTTCTATTGATAGTAGTAGATTGATCTGTTATCTATATCTCTAGTGAGATTTTTTCTTTTTTTAGTCTTCAAATCCTTTTTAATTATACCCGTTTTAGACTATTAGATAATGGTATAAAGTTCATGGTTTTACCAGATTTTCTAGAATTTCAAAAAATAATTGAAAGTTAATTTTACTAGTTGTATTGGACTTGGCTAAAATTCATTCTAATTTGATAGAAAAAAAAGCAATTAGTAATATGTTACTATATAATTGATCTATTACGAGTTTCAAAATTGTTTTTCAATTAGTCAAATGATTGATTCATTGTATCATTATCAGAATCAATTGATTTATCTGATTCATAATACTCATGTAATTGATTAACTATATGAAAATTGGGTGGTTGATTGAGTTTGTAAGGAGCTGCAATATAAAGTTGTATTAGCTCACTCAAAGCTCCCTTCAAAAGCTTACGCGGAATAATAAGATCAAGTAAACCATGATCAAATAAAAATTCAGCAAATTGAAAGTCTTCAGGTATCTCTTCATGTAAAGTTTGTTCAATAACCCGTCTACCAGCAAAGGCAATATAGGCTCTGGGTTCAGCAATGATAAGATCACCTAACATACCAAAACTTGCAGTTACACCACCTGTTGTAGGATAAGTCAGAACAGAAATATATAACAATCTATTTTGAATCTGATGAATTTGTAATACAGAAGATATTTTTGCCATCTGCATCAAACTCAATGTTCCTTCTTGCATACGTGCTCCACCAGATGAACATACAATGATTAATGGTAAAGATTCTTGTATTGCTAATTCAATCAAACGGGTAATTTTTTCACCTACTACCGAACCCATGCTACCTCCCATGAATTTAAAATCCATAACACCAAGTGCTATAGGAATTTCATTCATGAATCCCACACCTGTTTGAACAGCTTCAGCTAAGCCAGTTTGTTTTTGATACTTAATAAGTCGCTCTTCATAAGATTCTTCATCACCAAAATTCAAAATATCTTGGGAAATCATATCTTCATCTATAGGAATCCAAGTTTCTGGATCAATTAATGATTCAATTCGTTCAGTACTATTCATTTGTAAATGATAACCACATTCTTCACACACACTCAAATTTTGTTTCAGAAATTTCACATACAACATGCTTTCACAATTATCGCATCGTTCCCACAAGCCTTGACTCCTTCTAGTGAGCTCAGCGATTACAGCCAGACGTTGTCTTTCCTTGGGATGCAAATCTTCGAAATCAACTTTTAGTTCTTCTACAATATCTCCAACTGAGTCATACAACTTTTGTTTTTGTTCAAACCAATCCTTCAATGACGTAGTAGTTTCTTCGTTAAGTGACGTAGTAACTTCTTCATTAAGTGACGTTATAACTTCTTCATTAAGTGACGTAGTAGGTTCTTGCTCCATATCAGTTTCTAAAAAAAAAAGTAACAGTATTATTGTCTGAAATCTTGTCATGATTCTTTAATTAATATTAAACAATGATGATTTTTGGTTCTCAGTTTCTAAGGAAAAAAAAAAAAATTTGAATTTTCGTTGTTATATAAACAATGAATTGGTTTTTTTTCTAAGAGTTCAAAGATTCAAAAAGTTGTTCTTATATAGATAAGGATAACTAAAAACGAAAAAATCATTTAATTCTAACTGTTTTTTTTTTTTACTTTTAACGGTGAGTTACTAAGATATTAGAACCTTTTATACATAAATACAAAAGTATTCAATAAATTGATAAAAATATCTGTCATAAAAGCAAAAAGAAAGAGATCTTCCTTTTTTGTTTCTTTTATTTATATATTGAACAACGAGATAATACAAAATAGGTTATAAGTTATGAGTTGGAGGGGATTTGAACCCCTGACTTTATGGTTCGGAACCATAAACTCTGATCCTCTGAGTTACCAACTCTTATGAATTTACTCAAAAAAAGCTTAAATCTACTTTTAGGGGAGAGAGGGTACGTGGAATTACCTCCTCCCTCAAAAAATTACCAATAGTTATTCCATAAAAGTTTTATAAAAAAGTAAAATAAATTAATTTCAATTTTTTTTTTAAGAAAGTATTCAAATTAAAGAGTATCAACTGCTTCATATTCAAATTTGATTTCTTTCCAAACTTCACAAGCAGCAGCTAATTCAGGACTCCATTTAGCAGCTTCACGAATAATATCATTACCTTCTGTAGCTAGATCGCGTCCTTCATTACGAGCTTGTACACAAGCCTCGACAGCAACTCTGTTAGCGACAGCACCTGGTGCATTACCCCAAGGGTGTCCTAATGTTCCTCCACCAAATTGTAATACAGAATCATCCCCAAAAATTTCAGTCAAAGCTGGCATGTGCCAAACGTGAATACCACCCGAAGCTACAGGAAGTACACCAGGCATAGATACCCAGTCTTGAGTGAAATAAATTCCGCGACTTCGATCTTTTTCGATAAAATCATCGCGAAGTAAATCAACAAATCCTAAAGTTAAGTCTCTTTCACCTTCAAGTTTACCAACAACAGTACCAGTATGAATATGATCTCCTCCAGACATACGTAATGCTTTAGCTAGTACACGAAAGTGAATACCATGGTTTTTTTGTCTATCGATAACAGCATGCATTGCTCGGTGAATATGAAGAAGTAAACCATTATCTCGACAGTAAAAAGCTAGACTAGTATTTGCAGTAAAACCACCTGTTAGGTAGTCGTGCATAACAATAGGAGCTCCTAATTCTCGGGCGAAGACTGCTCTTTTTAACATTTCTTCACATGTACCTGCAGTAGCATTTAAGTAATGTCCTTTAATTTCACCTGTCTCAGCTTGGGATTTATAAAGAGATTCTGCTACGAATAAGAAACGATCTCTCCAACGCATAAAAGGTTGAGAGTTTACATTCTCATCATCTTTGGTGAAATCAAGTCCACCACGAAGACATTCATAAACAGCCCTACCATAGTTTTTAGCAGATAGTCCCAATTTTGGTTTAATTGTACAACCTAATAAAGGACGACCATATTTGTTTAACTTATCTCTTTCAACCTGGATACCGTGGGGTGGTCCTATAAAAGTTTTGGAGTAAGCAGGAGGAATTCTTAAATCTTCTAAACGTAAAGCACGTAGAGCTTTGAAGCCGAAAACATTACCAACAATTGAAGTAAAAAGGTTGGTAACAGAACCTTCTTCAAAAAGATCTAAAGGATAGGCTACATAAGCTATGAATTGATTATCTTCTCCAGCAACAGGTTCAATATTATAGCATCGACCTTTATATCGATCAAGACTAGTAAGTCCATCTGTCCATACGGTAGTCCAGGTGCCCGTGGACGATTCAGCAGCTACGGCTGCTCCTGCTTCTTCCGGTGGTACTCCCGGTTGAGGAGTCATACGGAATGCTGCTAAAATATCGGTATCTTTGGTTTCATAATCTGGAGTAAAATAAGTCAATCGATAATCTTTAACACCAGCTTTAAATCCAACACCTGCTTTGGTCTCCGTTTGTGGTGACATAGGTTCCTCCCTACAACTTAATCGATTCTTCTTGTAAAGATAAGATCTGCTCGAGATTAAAACATTTTTTTAGCTTTAGATAAAAGAATATCTAAAAAGAATTTGTCAAAAATAATGTACAAATCTTTTTTTTAGGTATTCGAACACTAATATTCTATAGTGTGTTTAATATATAATGCAACCTAGTTTTTAGTCCAAATTATTTGATAAAAAAGCATATTTTCTTTTCTTTTTCTAAAAAAAAACTTCTTTTTTCTTTGTTTTAAACAGACAAAAAGTAAAGCATGTTTAGGATATAAATACTGATAAAACCATAAAATCATTGTCAAAACTTCTTTTTTCATCCTAAACTATTAATATAAATTATGAATAATAAATCATATTCATTTTTTAGTTTTTTTTAAATTTTTTTTTTTAAGTTATACAAAAAAAGTTGAGTACTTTGTTTGGATTAAATAGAAGAAATGACCAAATAGAAGACTAATTGATTGATTGATCAAAAATTACAATATATTCATATATTCAGGAATATATAGAAAAAGAAAGTCAACATCTTATGAGAATAAACCTATGAAAAATTATAGATTTCTTGGAATTTCTACATCGGCGGAAGGTTACATCACTCAAATAATCGGACCAGTTTTAGATGTTGCTTTTCCGGTGGGCAAAATGCCCAATATTTTTAATTCCTTAGTAGTTAAGGGACAAAATCCAGCAGGTCAAAACATTAATGTTACTTGCGAAGTGCAACAATTACTCGGTAATAATAAAGTCAGAGCTGTAGCTATGAGTGCTACAGATGGTTTAATGCGAGGAATGGAAGTAATTGATACTGGGGCTCCTCTTAGTGTTCCAGTTGGTGAAGTTACTTTGGGACGCATATTTAATGTTCTTGGAGAACCCGTTGATAATATGGGTCCAGTAGAAGCTACTACTAAATCTCCAATTCATAAACCTGCTCCAGCATTTATGGACTTAGAAACTAAACTTTCAATATTTGAAACAGGTATTAAAGTTGTTGATTTGTTGGCTCCTTATCGTCGTGGAGGAAAAATTGGATTATTTGGAGGAGCTGGAGTAGGAAAAACAGTTCTAATTATGGAATTGATCAATAACATTGCTAAAGCTCATGGAGGTGTTTCTGTTTTTGGTGGAGTAGGAGAACGAACGCGTGAGGGGAACGATCTTTATACCGAGATGAAAGAATCCAAAGTTATAAATGAAGAAAATATATCGGAATCCAAAGTTGCTCTTGTATATGGACAAATGAATGAACCACCAGGAGCTCGTATGAGAGTGGGGCTAACGGCATTAACCATGGCAGAATATTTTCGAGATGTTAATAAACAAGACGTACTATTGTTTATTGACAATATATTTCGTTTTGTTCAAGCCGGATCTGAAGTTTCTGCTCTTTTAGGTAGAATGCCATCTGCTGTAGGTTATCAGCCTACTTTAGGTACGGAAATGGGTTCTTTACAAGAAAGAATAACTTCTACAAAAGAAGGTTCTATAACTTCTATCCAAGCAGTTTATGTACCGGCAGATGATTTGACTGATCCAGCTCCAGCTACTACATTTGCACATCTTGATGCTACGACTGTGTTGTCAAGAGGATTAGCAGCTAAGGGTATTTATCCAGCTGTAGATCCATTAGATTCAACATCAACCATGTTACAACCGTGGATTGTTGGTGAAGAACATTATGAAGTAGCACAAGGAGTTAAACAAACTCTGCAACGATATAAAGAACTTCAAGATATTATAGCTATCCTTGGTCTGGATGAATTATCAGAGCAGGATCGTTTATTAGTTGCTAGAGCAAGAAAAATTGAACGCTTCTTATCACAACCTTTCTTTGTCGCAGAAGTTTTTACTGGATCTCCAGGTAAATATGTCAGTCTGAGTGAAACAATAAGAGGATTCAAAATGATTTTAGCCGGTGAATTAGATAGTTTGCCCGAACAAGCTTTTTATTTAGTGGGTAATATTGATGAAGCCACTGCAAAAGCTGCAATTTTACAATTAGATAATTTATAGAAAAAATGAAATTGAATCTCCGTGTAATGGCTCCTAATCGAATTGTTTGGAATTCTGAGGTTGAAGAAATAATTTTATCTACAAATAGTGGTAAAATTGGCATATTACCAAATCATGCTCCATTACTTACAGCATTAGATATTGGAGTTACACAAATACGTCGTAATGGACAATGGTCAAATATGGCTTTGATGGGTGGTTTTGGTATGATAGATAGAAATCAAGTGATCATATTAGTAAACGAAGCAGAAAAGGGTAGTGACATTGATACTGAAGAAGCGAAAAGAAAATTTTTACGAGCTAAGTATGATTTAGAACAAGCTGAAAGCAGAAAAAATAGAATTGAAGCAAATTTAGCACTGAAAAGAGCAAAAGCACGGTTGGACGCAGCAACGACTTAAAACAACATTTTTTTGTTTTTCGATCATACTCTGCATCCATAAAAAAAATTAAAATTCTATTTTTGAATTTTTACGACTTTTATTTTTTCGATCACAAAAATACGAAAAAATAAAAGTCGTAATCTTTTTTGTTATACCTGGCACTACTCACAAGACATATATTTATATTGCTTGTAGTACCTATAAAATTTTAGGATCCTTTTTTTACTTTTGAAGTAGAATTTAAACTCTTCTCTATTTCTATATAGTGACTAAGTCGTCTAAATGATTCATGGATCCTTCTCACTAGTTCACCTCAAATAAACAAAAATCTGGTATAGAACATATATTTATATTGGAAAGTATATTGTCTTTTTAACCCTTAACCATTGTAGGTTTCTATGATTTCTACAACACATCATAATAATCTTATTAGACAAAAGAACTTTAATTAAGAAACTTATGATAGAAACTTATGATTTTTTGATTTTAGTAAGTTAGATAAAGTAAATAAACTCTGTCAAAAATTTATACATTCATATACTGCTAGATCTTAATCCAAATATCTTTGTGAGAAATAAAATTTAATTTACAATTTATTGTTTTTACTATAATAAGTAATATAAGAAGCTTCCTATTACTAATAATTTATTAGATGTAGGAGAAAAATTATGTGAAGAAAAAGATCAACATAAAATAAGTTAAACAATTTAAACAGATTTTTTTTATATTTAGCTGAATCAATGAATTAAATAATTTTTATTTTTTTTTATAGGATTAATCAGAATTTAATTATTACTTAAATTCAAACGTGTAAAAACCTTCCTTAAAAATTTAATTTTAGTTACCTACTATTGGATTTGAACCAATGACTCTCGCCGTATGAAAGCGATACTCTAACCACTGAGTTAAGTAGGTTGTTTGTTTCTCTTAAAAAGATATTATAATAACTTTTTTAATTGGACGCTAGTGGTTCTTGTAAAAGTAAAATTAATAGAATGTTTAAAAAATTCTATCTAAAACTAGATTTTGACTTGACAAAAACAAGCTAATGAAACTATAATAATATAACAAAGTTGATCTTAACAAAATCAAAAAAGGGCTATAGCTCAGCGGCAGAGCGCCTCGTTTACACGTGCGCCAATGTTTCTACAGAGATATTTATCGATTCTTCCGATTCACAAAAGAAAAGTTACGTAAATTTCATTGTCTAATTTTCAAAATTCACGTTTTGAAGTAGAAAATAGCATGACAATTAGAATTTCTAAATAGAAATTCTATTCAGAAATCTAGTCGACATGGTCAGACAATTAGGTTAATGCTAGGATACTAAGGATAATGCAGGCACTTAAGGAAAACAGATCCCTTTTCGCTTTATGAGATTTAAGGTGTATGAGTTCTCATATCTTATTCCAAGGCGATGGAAACTCTTCATGAGTCAATATCAATCCAAAAACGCAAACCTATTTTGACAAATCAGAATATCCTGAAAAACTTTGGGAAAGCTCTGATAATTAATATCAGAACACGCGGAACCATCTCATTATTTCTTTTTTTTTATACAAGTAAAACCCTAGAAAAAAGGATGGTTAATCAACTAATCTAAGGTTAGCTGATAACTGAGCCCAATGCATAGAAATATGCATGTTGGGTTCTAGAAACGTTTGAAGTTTATTCAATAGAATTTCATTCGTTTAACCGAGAATGTCTACGGTTCGAATCCGTATAGCCCTAATTTTTAGTTACTGCAAAAAAAAATTTATGCAAGATTATAGATTGAAACTATTGATGATTAGAATATAAAAAAGGAGGTTCTAATTTGAAATTTAGAATAAGAAAAAAAAATAAAAGGGAGTAAAATTATGTTTATGCTTTCAAATTATAATTCTTTTTGGATCTTCTTACTACTTGTAAGTTTTATTCCTTTCTTAGCTTTTTCGATTTCTGGATTTTTGGCTCCTAGTAATTTAGGACCAGAGAAGCTTACTAGTTACGAATCAGGTATAGAACCGATGGGAGATGCGTGGATACAATTTCAAATCCGTTACTATATGTTTGCTCTAGTTTTTGTGATTTTTGATGTAGAAACTGTTTTTCTTTACCCATGGGCTATGTGTTTTAATGATTTTGGTATAGCTGCTTTTATTGAAGCTTTAGTATTCCTTTTTATTTTGCTTATTGGATTAGTGTACGCATGGCGAAAAGGAGCATTAGAATGGTCCTAAATTCTTCAATTATTCGTGAAAAAATTAGATTTTCGACGGAACCCTCCATAGATTCAAATACAAATGAATTGGATGCTATTATTTTGACTAATCTTAAGGATTTTTCCAATTGGGCTAGACTGTCAAGTCTTTGGCCGCTTCTTTATGGTACTAGTTGTTGTTTTATCGAATTTGCCTCTCTCATTGGTTCACGGTTTGACTTTGATCGTTATGGATTAGTACCTAGATCCAGTCCCAGACAAGCTGATCTTATAATAACAGCCGGTACTGTTACTATGAAAATGGCTCCTTCTTTGGTTAGATTATATGAACAAATGCCTGAACCTAAATATGTAATCGCCATGGGAGCCTGTACTATCACCGGAGGTATGTTCAGTACAGATTCTTATAGTACTGTTCGTGGAGTGGATAAATTGATTCCTGTTAATGTTTATTTACCTGGGTGTCCGCCGAAACCCGAAGCTATCATAGATGCTGTGGTGAAACTACGTAAAGAAGTAGCTCGAGAAACATATAATACACAAGTAAAATCGAATAGCGATAAAAGGTTTTTTAGTGCTGATCATCAATTTAATTTAATGAATAATAATTTTAATCAACAAACCCATTCTTCATTACTTAATACTTATCCACAATTATTATGTAATGACTATTCAAAGGTAAATTCGATTGAAAAAGATAGAAATTCTAATCCATATAGTACTAATAAAATTTCAGACTAACTTAAAAGATTTTATAATGGGGCAATGACGGAATGACATCAAATTCTAACAAAATTATCAATGATAATTTCAATAGTAACAGGAGGGGTCGATTATCCATATGGATGGCACAAAATGAATTATCTCATCGACCTTTGGGTTTTGATTATCAGGGAGTGGAGATTTTACAAATAAAAGCGGAAGATTTACCTTCCATTGCCGTCGCTTTATATGTTTATGGTTTTAATTATCTTCGTTGTCAATGTGCTTATGATGTAATGCCTGGAGGATTCTTGGCTAGTGTTTATTATCTCGTACAAGTTCAGGACACTTCAGATCAACCGGAAGAAGTTTGTTTGAAAGTATTTGTTTCTAGAAAAAATCCCAAAATTCCTTCTTTATTTTGGATTTGGAAGAGTTCAGATTTTCAAGAACAGGAATCATATGATATGTTTGGAATTATTTACGAAAATCATCCACACCTCAAACGTATATTAATGCCAGAAAGTTGGATTGGGTGGCCGTTACGTAAGGATTATATTGTTCCTAATTTTTATGAATTACAATAAGCTTTTTGAATAGAAAAAGAATAACAAAATAAAAATGTATTTTTATTCTGTTATTCTTTTAAGACGGATGAAATAGAATATAACAAGTAAGACAATTTTCAATATTTGAAACATAAAAATATCGTTGGTGGTGTTACGGAATAAGTTCTTTAACTACCCACGAGAGAGGTTTAGATAACAAAGAACTATTAGGTAGAGAAACAAGGAAAAAAAGAAATTCAATTTAATGCCAGGAACCAGATTTGAACTGGTGACACGAGGATTTTCAGTCCTCTGCTCTACCAACTGAGCTATCCCGGCTTCTTAAAGAATATTGTAAATGATTTTTGGAAATATTGTCAACGTAAAAAGTTCATTATAAATGTAATTGAAATTTATTTCTACTTTTTTTGTTTTTGTTCTAAAAATAAGTTTTATTTACCTAATAGTTCTTTGCCTAACGTTTGAAAAAAATAATTCAATTTGTCTAAATTAATAATTTTTTTCTCTTTCGATTTGATCAGTTGCTTGTTAACCTTTTTTGATTTTGTTTTTTATCCGTTTAATTACTAAATTTATTAAATTGGAGTGGGGGTAGAGGGATTTGAACCCTCACGGTTGTAAAAAACCAACGGATTTTCTTTCTATCACAATTTGCATTGTTGTTAACAAAAACAATATAAAATAGGACTCTATCTTTATTCTCACTTTTCAATAATTCAAAAATTTTTAATTTTTTATTTTCAGTCAATATTTTGAATCATTGTTAGAATAGCTTCCATTGAGTCTCTGCACCTATTCTAAATAGAATTTGGCTCAGGATTGTCTATCAAAAGGCCTAGGTTTCCCTGAATTTGAAAGCTGTCATTCAGTAAGTTACCATACTGACGCTCAATCTTACTAAGTCCGTAGCGTCTACCATTCCGCCATACCCCCTTGAAATATTGTAAATGAGAACTTAGTTAGGTAAATATATGTTTTTCCCTTCAGTTAGTTTTAAGTGGTTTTTTTTAGAAAAAAATATATATATATATGGAAACAAAACAAATATTTTATTACAACCACAAAAAGAATATAAATTAAATTTACAGTTAATTGCAATATGGAATTGATATTTATTCATTTAATGAATATAATAATTAAAAATTTAAGATAAATTGAAGTTGTAAATTAATTTTTACACTAGAAATAAGATTATCATCTCAGATTTAATTTGCCTGCTTAGCTCAGAGGTTAGAGCACCGCATTTGTAATGCGATGGTCATCGGTTCAACTCCGATAGCAGGCTTCACTCTTTAATTTAAGATAAAAAAAATAAGATAATGAAACTATTTTTTTTATTTGTTATCTATTATTTCATATGCTAGCATTATTATGATGGTAGAGGAGAACTATTACAATAGTCAGTTTAAAGATGTTATTAATTTTTCATTCTTTACATAAAAATTCTATATAGATAATTGATTTAATAAGAAGGAGTTGTTATGTCCCGTTATCGAGGACCTCGTTTAAGGATAATACGTCGTTTGCGAAATTTACCAGGACTCACCAATAAGTTAGTGGAATCAAAGAAAAATCAAGTAAGTGGGAGTGATCAATCAAATCAGAAAAAAGTTTCACAATATTGTATTCGTTTGGAAGCTAAACAAAGATTACGATTTAATTATGGATTAACAGAACGACAATTACTAAATTACGTACGTATTGCTAGATGCGCTAAAGGATCAACTGGACAAATATTATTACAATTACTTGAAATGCGTTTAGATAATATTTTGTTTCGTCTAGGTGTTGTCCCTACTATTCCTTCTGCAAGACAATTGATTAATCATAGACATATTCTAGTGAATAATCGTATTGTTGATATACCAAGTTTTCATTGTAAACCCAAAGATATTATTACAATAGGAGCACCTAAAACTTATCAATCCATTATTACTAAAAGAATAGAATCTTTTGCTAAGGATCAGATACCTGATCATCTTACTTTATCGCTCTCTGAACCAAAAAAACCAAAAGGATTCGTTAATTACTTGATTAATCGTGAATCTATTGGTTTGAAGATAAATGAATTGTTAGTTGTAGAATATTACTCCCGAAAAGCATAGAAGAATTACACGAAAAAAAAGGATCAAAGAGCTCTTCTCGATTTTAGATAGTATCTACTATGTAAAATCATGTAAAATTACTTTTTATTTATTTTTTAGAAGTGATTTTCAAAAAATGGAGAAAAGCTTTTTTATAGAAATAGTGAATACTCAAAAGCTATTGTATTTTTGTCTAAAAAAAAATAGCTTTAATGAAGGAAAGAGAGGGATTCGAACCCTCGGTAAACGGAAAGCTTACATAGCAGTTCCAGTGCTACACCTTCAACCACTCGGCCATCTTTCCTGAAAAAAACTATATCGGTGGGTTATTATTTTCTTTATTTACATTTTAAATAATCAACTATTCGCTGACAAGTATTACTGAATAAACTAAGATTGGAGTATAACCCACACTCAAATTTTGTTAAAAATTTGCTTCATTTTTATTATTTTAAATTATGATTTCTTTATTATTTAAAATAATAAAAAGAAGGTAAAAGAGATATATATCCATAAAAAAATGATTCACAAGGAGCTTTTTACTGCAATATGCCTAGATCCCAACGAAATGATAATTTTATCGATAAAACTTTCACAATAGTTGCAGATATATTATTACGACTAATACCCACAACTCAACGAGAAAAAGAAGCTTTTACTTATTATAGAGATGGTGCGATTTGAGCAAAAAAAGAGACTGAAAAACTATAAGTTTTTTTGACGCAAAAAAACCTAAGTTTCGTGGAGGTGCGTTCTTACTGTAGAACAAATCCGTACATCGTGTATCCTCGATCGAAACAACCTCAAAGATTTTGATTCAAAAAAGATCAAATGTTGAGCTAGAGGTCAAGTAACCTATTAAAATTTTATAAAAAAGGTAAAAAAAAGTGGAAGGGGAGAAGCATTACGTGTAGAAACCGACAATACAAAAGCTTCGTTATAATGCTGCTCAAAATAATTAAGAATTAATAAATTATTTTGAATGATTGGGACAACAAACATCCATCTCGTTTGTATTTTGGATACCCATAAAATCATCGGAGATCGTCGGGATAGCTGATCCCTATAAAAAACGAAGCATTAGGAACAAAGAAATTGTTGCATAATTCAACACCACCTAATTTGAGAATTTCAACAAGAAGGATGGCTAGATATTAATTAGTAGAAAACACTAGCCCCTGGCAATCCATAGACAAATGAGGTAGGAATTTTTTTTAATTCTAAAGATTTTTTCTCTAGATGGCTTTTGTACAGGAGGAGCCGTATGAGATGTGAATTTCATGTACGGTTTTGAAACGGAGTTCCATTCAATGGAATGAACGATCGTAACGAATGTCCGCTCAGTCCGAAGGGGAGTATGCCGAAGCTTTACAAAATTATTATGGAGCTATGCGTTTAGAAATTTATCCATAAGATATGAAGTTATATACTTTATAATATTGGTCTTATTCATACAAGTAATGGAGAACATGCCAAAGCTTAAAATATTATTCTCAAGCATTGGAACGAAATCCCTCTTTACCACAAGCATTGAAGAGTATGGCCGTGATCTGTCATTACGTGCGACTACCCACCCCAAGATTTTCTTAGTTTTCTACTACTAAAAAATAGAACCTCCATCACAAAAAAAATTAATTTATTTTTGATAAAAACTTTTTTTCATAGCTGTAATGAAAAAAGATTATTTATAGAAACCCAATAATATGAATAATTTTTGAGGTTTAGATTCTATGGAAAATTTAGGTTCAATTGCTGTTTAAAGTATCGTAAAGATCTTTTATTGAAATTTTGGGTTAATACAATAATATTTGCTTTAATATAGATCGAATTTTGTAATAAATTCATTTAATTCATTTTAATTAGCAACGGTATAGTCACAAATCCTAAAGAAAAAATAAGAGAAGATTATATAAGCTAATTGGGTGGGTAGTTACCCTTCAAAAAAAGAAATTATTTATTTTTCTACGTTAAAAAAGGCGTTAAAAAAGGAATAATATTTTTTCATTTTTGGGGGGTGTGAAAATAGAAAGAAATTCTGGTTTTTAACTGACAAATTTGAAAACTATTTTAACTATGACAACAAAGTTTCAATGTAAGTAAATAGATTTTTTCAAACGATTTTAGTAATACATCTAAAATAACAATCTTTTCTTATTTAATTAGTTAGTTGATAGAGCCGTATGAGATAGGAAACTCTCATGTACGGTTCATAAAGTAGGGTAATTAATCTTACCTATGCTGCTCGAGGAGAACAGGCCATTCAACAGGGAGATCAAGAAATTTCGGAAGCTTGGTTTGCCCGAGCTGCAAAATACTGGGAACAAGCAATATCACTAGCTCCAAGAAACTATATAGAAGCACAAAATTGGTTAAAAATTACAGGTCGTTTGAGAAAATGACACAAATTTTAGACTAAAATGAAAAAAAAGTTTAATTTTTTTCAACTCCTTTTTTTGTGAACGCTTTTTGAAATAAAAACTTAGAACTAAGTGATTAAAAAAAATACAACTTATTTTTGTTAGGTCCGTTAAGCACTAATGGATTATTGTAATAATAATAACGAAATAAAATGCTTGCCTTAGAAACTTCTTTATCATAGTTGTTCTAGTCGAGGACTTAAAAAAAAAGAACTAAAAAATCAGTTGTGAGATAAAAGTTTCTCAGAAGTTTCCTTTTTTTTTTATTGGCGGGCTATTGCTATCTCTTGTCCTGAGAGAGGAGAATCTGAATGACTATACGTTCACCGGAACCGGAAGTCAAGATTATAGTAGAAAAAGATCCTGTAAGAACTTCCTTTGAGAAATGGGCTCAACCTGGTCATTTTTCAAAAACTTTAGCTAAAGGTCCTAATACTACTACCTGGATATGGAACTTACATGCTAATGCTCACGATTTTGATAGCCAGACAAATGATTTAGAAGATATTTCCCGTAAAATTTTTAGTGCTCATTTTGGCCAATTATCAATAATTTTTATTTGGCTAAGCGGTATGTATTTTCATGGAGCCCGTTTTTCTAATTATGAAGCATGGTTAAGTGATCCAACTCATATTAAACCCAGCGCTCAAGTAGTTTGGCCAATAGTGGGTCAAGAAATTTTGAATGGAGATGTTGGTGGGGGTTTTCAAGGTATACAAATAACTTCTGGTTTTTTCCAACTTTGGCGAGCATCTGGAATAACTAATGAATTACAACTTTACTGCACTGCAATCGGGGCATTAATTTTTGCCGGACTAATGCTTTTTGCTGGTTGGTTTCATTACCACAAAGCTGCACCAAAATTGGCTTGGTTTCAAGATGTGGAATCTATGTTAAATCATCATCTTGCTGGTCTGTTGGGTCTCGGTTCATTAGGCTGGGCGGGTCATCAAGTACATGTTTCTTTACCTATTAATCAACTATTAGACTCGGGAGTAGACCCGCGAGAAATACCTCTCCCCCACGAGTTTATTTTGAACCGGGATTTATTAGCTCAATTATATCCCAGTTTTTCTGAAGGATTAACTCCTTTTTTTAACTTAGAATGGTCAAAATACTCAGATTTTTTAACATTTCGAGGAGGTTTAAATCCAGTAACTGGGGGTTTATGGTTAACTGATACGGCTCACCATCACATAGCCATTGCAGTTTTATTTCTTATAGCTGGTCATATGTATCGAACTAATTGGGGTATTGGACATAGTATAAAGGAAATATTAGAAGCACATAAAGGTCCTTTTACAGGTGAAGGTCATAGAGGTCTTTTTGAAATTTTAACAAGTTCCTGGCATGCTCAATTAGCATTGAATTTAGCAATGTTGGGTTCATTAACGATTATAGTTGCACATCATATGTATGCTATGCCTCCATATCCTTATTTGGCGACTGATTATGGTACACAACTTTCTCTGTTCACACATCATATGTGGATTGGAGGATTTCTTGTGGTTGGAGCTGCAGCACATGCAGCTATTTTTATGGTTAGAGATTATGATCCTTCCACGCAATATAATAATCTCTTAGATCGTGTTATTCGACACCGAGATGCAATAATTTCACATCTTAATTGGGTCTGTATTTTTCTTGGTTTTCATAGTTTTGGATTATATATCCATAATGACACCATGAGTGCTCTGGGACGACCCCAAGATATGTTTTCTGACACAGCCATCCAATTACAACCCATTTTTGCCCAATGGATCCAAAATACTCATGCATTGGCTCCTAGTTTAACAGCGCCTAATGCAACAGCAAGTACTAGTTTAACTTGGGGAGGAGGTGATTTAGTCAGTGTGGGTGGTCGAGTAGCTTTATTACCAATTCCATTAGGAACTGCGGATTTCTTAGTTCATCATATTCATGCATTTACTATTCATGTGACTGTATTAATATTACTAAAAGGAGTCTTATTTGCTCGTAGTTCACGTCTGATACCGGATAAAGCAAACTTAGGTTTTCGTTTTCCTTGTGATGGTCCAGGAAGAGGCGGAACTTGTCAAGTATCGGCTTGGGATCATGTTTTTCTGGGATTATTCTGGATGTATAATTCAATTTCTGTAGTAATTTTTCATTTCAGTTGGAAAATGCAATCAGATGTTTGGGGTAGCATAAACGAGCAGGGTGTTATAAGTCATATTACAGGAGGTAATTTCGCACAAAGTGCGACAACAATCAATGGATGGCTTCGTGATTTTTTATGGGCACAAGCATCACAAGTTATTCAATCTTATGGTTCTTCATTATCAGCCTATGGCCTATTATTTTTAGGTGCTCATTTCGTTTGGGCTTTTAGTTTAATGTTCCTATTCAGTGGACGGGGATATTGGCAAGAACTAATAGAGTCCATTTTGTGGGCTCATAATAAATTAAAAGTTGCTCCTGCTATTCAGCCTAGAGCCTTAAGTATTGTACAAGGACGGGCTGTAGGAGTAGCTCATTACCTTTTAGGTGGAATTGCCACAACATGGGCGTTCTTCTTAGCAAGAATTATTGCAGTAGGATAACGGCTAGGAGGATTCGAAAAGCATTATGGCATCAAGATTTCCAAAGTTCAGCCAGGGCCTAGCTCAAGACCCGACTACTCGTCGTATTTGGTTTGGTATTGCTACCGCACATGATTTCGAGAGTCATGATGATATGACTGAAGAGCGTCTTTATCAAAAGATATTTGCTTCTCATTTCGGTCAAATAGCAATTATATTTCTATGGACCTCTGGTAATTTATTTCATGTAGCTTGGCAGGGTAATTTTGAAGCATGGGTACAAGATCCCCTACACGTAAGACCTATTGCTCATGCAATTTGGGATCCTCATTTTGGTCAACCTGCTGTTGAAGCATATACTCGGGGTGGTGCTTCGGGGCCAGTTAATATTGCTTATTCTGGTGTTTACCAGTGGTGGTACACCATTGGTTTACGTACTAATGACGATCTTTATACGGGAGCCTTGTTTTTAATAATATTATCCGCTCTATTTCTGTTCGCAGGTTGGTTACATTTGCAACCTAAATGGAAACCAGGTCTTTCATGGTTCAAAAATGCGGAATCTCGTCTTAATCATCATTTAGCAGGATTATTTGGAGTAAGCTCTTTAGCTTGGACAGGACATTTGGTTCATGTGGCTATCCCTGAAGCGAGAGGACAGCATGTCAGATGGAATAATTTTCTGAATGTTTTGCCTCATCCTCAAGGCCTGGGACCTTTCTTTTCCGGTCAATGGAGTATTTATGCACAAAACGCTGATTCTAACAATCATTTGTTTGGTACATCACAAGGAGCTGGTACTGCAATATTAACCTTTATTGGAGGATTTCATCCGCAAACTCAAAGTTTATGGTTAAGTGATATGGCTCATCACCATTTAGCTATTGCGGTTGTTTTTATTGTTGCTGGGCATATGTATCGAACTAATTTTGGGATCGGACACAGTATGAGAGAAATTCTGGAAGCTCATGTTCCTCCAACTGGTAAATTAGGACGAGGTCATCAGGGCCTTTACGATACAATTAATAATTCTCTTCATTTTCAATTAGGTCTTGCTTTAGCAGCTCTAGGAGTTATTACTTCCTTAGTAGCTCAACATATGTATTCCCTACCTGCATATGCTTTTATAGCTCAAGATTATACTACACAAGCCGCATTGTACACTCATCATCAATACATTGCTGGTTTTATTATGACCGGTGCTTTTGCTCACGGAGCTATTTTTTTCATACGAGATTATAATCCGGAACAGAATAAAGATAATGTATTGGCTCGGATGTTAGAACATAAAGAAGCTATCATTTCTCATTTGAGTTGGGCTAGTTTATTTCTAGGTTTCCATACTTTGGGTCTTTATGTTCACAATGATGTTATGTTAGCTTTTGGTACACCGGAAAAACAAATTTTGATCGAACCCGTATTCGCTCAATGGATACAGGCTACTCACGGCAAATCTTTATATGGTTTTGATGTCCTTTTATCTTCATCAACAAGTCCAGCTTTTAATGCTGGGCAAAGTTTATGGTTACCTGGTTGGTTAGATGCTATTAATAATGAGAGTAATTCCTTGTTTCTAACAATAGGTCCTGGAGATTTTTTAGTACACCATGCTATTGCATTAGGTTTACATACAACCACATTAATTTTAGTCAAAGGGGCTTTAGATGCACGTGGTTCAAAACTAATGCCCGATAAAAAAGAATTTGGTTATAGCTTTCCTTGTGACGGTCCTGGACGAGGAGGTACCTGTGATATTTCAGCTTGGGATGCGTTTTACCTAGCAGTTTTTTGGATGTTGAATACCATTGGTTGGGTTACTTTCTATTGGCATTGGAAACATATTACTTTATGGCAAGGAAATGTAGCACAATTCAATGAATCTTCTACTTATTTAATGGGATGGTTAAGAGATTATCTTTGGTTAAACTCTTCACAACTTATTAATGGTTATAATCCATTTGGTATGAACAGTCTATCTGTGTGGGCATGGATGTTTTTGTTTGGCCATCTCGTTTGGGCTACTGGATTCATGTTCCTAATTTCCTGGCGTGGGTATTGGCAAGAACTTATTGAAACTTTGGCTTGGGCCCATGAACGTACTCCTCTAGCTAACCTTGTACGTTGGAAAGATAAACCTGTTGCTCTTTCAATTGTTCAAGCCCGATTAGTAGGCTTAGTTCATTTTTCGGTAGGCTATATATTCACCTATGCAGCTTTCTTAATTGCTTCAACATCAGGAAAATTTGGCTAATTTTATTATTCTTAGTATGATGAAAATTTAACCTGATGTAACTTAATTTGATTAAATCTATATAAATTTATATAGGTTTAGTCAAATTAAGTTTTCTATTGAAAAAACGAAAAAAAATTAAGATTAAATAAAAATCACCTTATTTTTAATAATAAAAAACTTTATGGCTAAGAAAAGTCTTCTAGAAAGGGAGAGAAAAAGAAAAAATTTGATTGAAAAGTATAAACTTACTCGTAACATTTTGCGAGAAAAATTGAACAACATTAATTTATCACTTGATGAAAAAATGCAAATTTCTGCAAAATTACAATCATTACCACGTAACAGTGCACCGACTCGTTCTCATCATCGTTGTTTCGTAACTGGACGGCCTCGATCAATTTATAGAGATTTTAATATTTCCAGGCACGTACTTCGTGAAATGGCACATGAATGTGTATTACCCGGCATAACAAAATCAAGTTGGTAAAAAAATTATGTTAATTTGTTCCTCGTAGAGGAAAATCTATAATTGATTCTCAAAAAAAAGCAATTTTTTTATGTATTACAAAAATGTTCGATGTAATAAATATAATAATTACATCGAATAACTTCTATTTCAATTGACTTAGCGGGGTAGAGCAGTTTGGTAGCTCGCAAGGCTCATAACCTTGAGGTCACGGGTTCAAATCCTGTCTCCGCAAAAAAAGATAGTAAAAAGAAATAGTTTTCTTATTTACCCAAATTTAAAAGATAATGTGGTCAATCATATAAGAGGCCTTTTTTACTCTTTTTTACTTTGTTTATTTTAGTAGGCTATTTTTATTGAGACTAAAAAAATATATTATATTAGTGATTAATGTTATGCCCTTTTAACTCAGTGGTAGAGTACCGCCATGGTAAGGCGTAAGTCATCGGTTCAAATCCGATAAAGGGCTTCATATTTCAATTTTTTTATTAAAAAACGTAAACGTAAGTTCTACTAAAACTAAAAAAAAAGAATTAAAAAGTAAACATAAAGTTTATTTCTAGAAACAAATAAGCTATTCTGATATTTGAGTTTTACCAAAAAATACGATCGAAAATAATCTCAAAAAAACTCGACTCAAGACAACAACCTAACTATATATATATATAGTTAGTTTGTTATTTTACTTTTTGTTTTTTAGAGTTTATTCATCTAGATTTGGAACCCACTACCTGCAAAATAAAATATATCAAACTAGAATTTTTTTTTTAGTTCTTCTACTTCATAAATGTATGTATAGAATAACTTTCAATTCTCATAAGAAACTGGTAGAATAAATAGAAAAAGATGTATAAAAGATTGGTAATTAATGGAGGATTTTCTTTTTCTTTTTCAAAATTTTAATTAAATCTATATTTACTAACAAAATGATCTAATTTACAGGAATTAAAAACTAATCTAGACTTTAAACTGTGACTGAAAGGATAAAAAAAGGTGACATGATTAATCTGATGAAGAAAAAGTTTACTCCAAAAAAAGTTTGACACTATTTAGTTTAGATAGTTAGAACTTTAGGAAGAAGAGAAAAGTTGACCTACTTACCATAGATTTATCGACCAGTTCTGTACCTTGTTTTATTTTATTCGTTTTCTGAACTCTTTAGTTTCCTTATAAAACTAGTTATTCCAAAATAAAATTCGGGGTCGTTTTAAAATCGATAGAATTCTAAATTTTTTATAAATTTATACAATTTTGTATTCTATAGTTGGTCTATAAAAATTTATAGATAATTTAAATTTGGAAAGGAACAAAAAAACAATTCTATATAGAAATGTTTTTTGAGGTACTTAAATATGATGAAGCTATTCAATTAGGAGAAATACTATGACTATAGCGATTGGAAAGTCTTCCAAAGAATCTAAAGATTTATTCGATAGTATGGATGACTGGTTAAGAAGAGACCGTTTTGTCTTTGTAGGTTGGTCTGGTCTTTTGCTATTTCCGTGTGCTTATTTTGCTCTAGGCGGTTGGTTTACCGGTACAACTTTTGTTACTTCATGGTATACTCATGGGTTGGCAAGTTCTTATCTTGAAGGTTGTAATTTTTTAACTGCGGCAGTTTCTACTCCTGCTAATAGTTTAGCACATTCTTTGCTTTTACTATGGGGTCCAGAAGCACAAGGCGATTTCACTCGTTGGTGTCAATTAGGTGGTCTTTGGACTTTTGTTGCCCTTCACGGCGCTTTCGGTCTGATCGGTTTTATGTTACGTCAATTTGAACTTGCTCGATCTGTTCAATTACGCCCTTATAATGCAATTGCATTTTCTGGTCCAATTGCAGTTTTTGTTTCTGTATTCTTAATTTATCCTTTAGGACAATCGGGTTGGTTTTTTGCACCTAGTTTTGGTGTAGCAGCTATATTCCGATTCATTCTATTCTTTCAAGGATTTCATAACTGGACTTTGAATCCTTTTCATATGATGGGAGTGGCTGGAGTTTTAGGGGCTGCTTTATTATGTGCTATTCACGGTGCTACAGTAGAAAATACTCTATTTGAAGATGGTGATGGGGCCAATACTTTTCGTGCTTTCAACCCAACTCAGTCTGAAGAAACTTATTCTATGGTTACTGCTAATCGATTCTGGTCCCAAATATTTGGTGTTGCTTTCTCCAATAAACGCTGGTTACACTTTTTCATGTTATTTGTGCCTGTAACTGGTTTATGGATGAGTGCCATTGGAGTTGTTGGATTAGCTTTAAATTTACGTGCATATGATTTTGTTTCTCAAGAAATTCGTGCAGCAGAAGATCCTGAATTCGAAACTTTCTACACTAAAAATATCCTTTTGAACGAAGGTATTCGTGCTTGGATGGCAGCTCAAGATCAGCCTCATGAAAATCTTGTATTCCCTGAGGAGGTTTTACCCCGTGGAAACGCTCTTTAATGGAACTTTATCTATAGCAGGTCGTGACCAAGAAACTACAGGTTTTGCTTGGTGGGCTGGCAATGCTCGACTTATCAATCTTTCGGGTAAATTGCTGGGTGCACATGTTGCTCATGCTGGTTTGATTGTATTCTGGGCTGGAGCTATGAATTTATTTGAGGTGGCTCATTTTGTTCCGGAAAAACCTATGTACGAACAAGGATTGATCTTATTACCTCATTTAGCTACTCTTGGATGGGGTATAGGTCCTGGTGGAGAGGTTATCGATACTTTTCCCTATTTCGTATCAGGTGTACTTCACTTGATATCTTCAGCAGTTTTAGGTTTTGGAGGTGTTTATCATGCACTAATTGGACCTGAAACTTTAGAAGAATCATTTCCATTTTTTGGGTATGTGTGGAAGGATAAAAACAAAATGACTACTATTTTGGGTATTCATTTAATTCTACTAGGTGCTGGTGCATTTTTGTTAGTATTAAAAGCTCTTTATTTTGGTGGTGTATATGATACATGGGCACCTGGGGGTGGGGATGTACGTAAAATAATCAACTTAACTCTAAGTCCAACTGTTATTTTTGGTTATTTACTTAAATCACCTTTTGGTGGAGAAGGATGGATCGTTAGTGTCGATAATTTGGAAGATATCATCGGTGGACATGTCTGGTTAGGTTCTATCTGTATTTTTGGTGGAATCTGGCATATTTTGACTAAACCCTTCGCTTGGGCTCGCCGTGCTTTTGTATGGTCTGGTGAAGCTTATCTTTCCTACAGTCTGGCAGCACTTTCTGTTTTCGGTTTTATCGCATGTTGTTTTGTTTGGTTTAACAATACAGCTTATCCTAGTGAGTTTTATGGTCCTACCGGTCCAGAAGCTTCACAAGCCCAAGCATTTACCTTTTTAGTTAGAGATCAACGACTTGGCGCTAATATAGGTTCTGCCCAGGGACCTACTGGTTTAGGTAAATATCTTATGCGGTCTCCAACAGGGGAAATTATTTTTGGAGGCGAAACAATGCGTTTCTGGGATCTCCGCGCTCCTTGGCTAGAGCCTTTGAGAGGTCCTAATGGTTTGGATTCAAGTAAGTTGAAAAAAGATATTCAACCTTGGCAAGAAAGACGTTCGGCGGAGTATATGACTCATGCTCCTCTAGGTTCCTTAAACTCCGTAGGTGGTGTAGCTACTGAAATTAATGCTGTTAACTATGTGTCTCCACGAAGTTGGTTATCAACTTCTCATTTTGTATTAGGATTCTTTTTCTTTGTAGGTCACTTATGGCATGCAGGACGAGCTCGTGCCGCTGCCGCTGGGTTTGAAAAAGGAATTGATCGTGATACTGAACCTGTTCTTTCCATGACACCTTTGAATTAGATTAGAAATCCAATTGAGGTATATAAAAATAGAAAGTTCTTGAACCTCTGAGTTTGTCTCTCTAGCGAGGCTTTTTTCTATAGCCTCGCTATACAATTGAATAAATGAACAATAGATTTATTCAATTAAGATAAAGGAGAGAGAGGGATTCGAACCCTCGATAGTTTCAATATTTAACTATGCCAGTTTTCAAGACTGGAGCCATAAACCACTCGGCCATCTCTCCGATACAATATTTTTTACTTCTCTATTTAAAGCACGTTAAAAAAAAAAGAGTCTATTTATTCTACAGTAAATAAAAATTTTAAACTTTAATCTATTTCTATATTATACTAAAAAAAAACTACTAAAAAAGTCTAATTAAATATATTGAATTGTCAATTAACTCTGCTTTTTTATGGTACATACGATATAATTTTGATTTTAATTTTGAATTTCTAGAGATTCAATATTAAGTTATTGTTATCGTGATGATGAAAAATAAAGAATGAACTATTAAATTAAACAAATTTAAATAAAAAAAAGAATAAATTATTTTTTTTTGTCCAAATAACTAACAATTCACAATCATGACTATTGCTTTTCAATTAACTGTTTTTGCATTAATAGCAATTTCACTACTTTTAGTAATCGGTGTACCTGTTGTACTGGCTTCTCCTGATGGATGGTCGAGTAATAAAAATATAGTTTTTTCAGGTGCTTCATTATGGATTGCTTTGGTTTTTTTGGTTGGAATACTTAATTCCTTCCTGTCCTAGTAGGGAAAACTTTTGAAAGTACTACTCGTAGGAATTATAGTGAAAAACCCTTCCCCAGCTACTTATTATTCATTTTTAAAAAGTCTTAGTTGTAAAAAAAGAATAATAATGACTAACTTGAGGGAAGGGTTTCTTTTTTTTTCTTCATAAAATTCATTTCTTACAAAATGAAAAAAAAAAAAGAAAAGCAACCTATTAACAACAGGTATGTATTGATTTTATCAACAAAATTCTATACATTATCTATAGAATTAGGATAAATACTTAGAAAAGCGGGTATGGTTCAATGGTAAAATATCTCCTTGCCATGGAGAAGACGCGGGTTCGATTCCCGCTACCCGCCTAAGTATTTATCCTAATTTACACGTGGTTTTTGGACTGATTCTAAAATGTATTTAGATATAACTGGAATATTAAAAACATTCTGAATTATCAGTACAAGGAAGCCCCCATCGTCTAGTGGCCTAGGACATCTCTCTTTCAAGGAGGCAACGGGGATTCGACTTCCCCTGGGGGTAGGGCATTAAAAAAGCCCTTTCATTTTGAATTCTTTCATTTTGAATTAAGTTAGATTTCAAGTTTAGATTTAAATCCTTTAGTTAGGATTATTAATTTTTGTTTGATTTATCTATTAATAAATGTTAATTTTTGTTTAACAAACTGGGTAGATTTTTAGTGGTTTTTTTTAGCTTCTATTTGTATTTCTAAATATCCTCAACAACTTCTAAGATTTTTTCTATTTTTTTTGTATATATGTATATACAAAATTGACGAAATTTTGTATCGGCTTCTTGAGTCAATCCTTAATTGACAGCTTTTCCCCCGTAGCCTCTATACTAAAATAGACTTTTTAGCTTTGAAAAAAAAGAAAATTTTGTATTTATCTTTACTATTGACAAGTCTTTTTTCGATATTGACAAACCATATTTTTTCTTGTTATAATTTGGGTGAGTTTAAGTTGGTTACCCGAAGTTGTTTTTATTGTTTTTCCTCTTTTCCTTAGCTGGTTATTTTTGGAAAGGATGTTTGAATTTTTTATGTTATACAAAAAAAGTTGTGGACTGCAAATCCATAAAGAAAATAAAACCTATAGACTCTAAATCTATAGGTTTTATGGTAGATCTATTGACAAGAAATCCATAATATAAGTATAATTAGTAGACAAGAAATCTATAGGTTGCTTATTTCTAGGTTAAGTGGTAGATCTATGGACTTAAAATCTATAGATTAAAGGTTGGATTTATGGACAAGAAATCCATAGTTTTGTTGGTAGATCTATTGACAAGATATAAATAATATATCTATAATTAATAGACTTGAAATCTATAGGTTGCTTATTTGTAGGTTGCTTATTTCTAGGTTAAGTGGTAGATCTATGGACTTAAAATCTATAGGTTGAGGGTTGGATTTATGGACAAGAAATCCATAATATAAGTATAATTAATAGACTTGAAATCTATAGATTGCTTATTTGTAGGATTCTAAGTATAATCTATAGACTCGAAATCTATAGGTTGTTGTTTTCTAGGTTGCTTATTTGTAGGTTTAGTGGTAAATCTATGGACTTAAAATCTATAGATTAAAGGTTGGATTTATGGACAGGAAATCCATAATATAAGTTTGGTAGAACTTATGGACAAGAAATCTATAAGTTTGTTGGTAGATCTATGGACTTAAAATCCATAGGTTGAGGGTACGACTTATGGACAAGAAATCTATAGGTTTGGTGCTATAACTTATAGACAAGAAATCTATAAGTATAATTTATGGACAAGAAATCCATTTTATAGTTTTGTTGGTAGATCTATTGACAAGATATAAATAATATAAGTATAATTAATAGACTCTAAATCTATAGGTTGCTTATTTCTAGGTTAAGTGGTAGATCTATGGACTTAAAATCCATAGGTTGATGGATGGATTTATGGACAAGAAATCCATAATATAGATTTGTTGGTAAATTTATGGACAAGAAATCCATAGTTTTGTTGGTAGATCTATTGACAAGATATAAATAATATATCTATAATTAATAGACTCGAAATCTATAGGTTGTTTATTTATAAGTTTAGTGGTAGACCTATGGATAAGAAATCCATAGCTTGAGGGTACGACCTATGGATAAGAAATCCATAGTTTGAGGGCCATGACTTATGGATAAGAAATCCAAAAGTTAAGTGGTAAATCTATGGATAAGAAATCTATAGGTTTCGGGTATAACTTATGGATAATCAATCTATAGATTGAGGGTACGAACTTATGGACTCAAAATCTATAAGTTTGCTTGTTAGTAGATTTGTTGGTAGATTTATGGACAAGAAATCCATAATATAGGTATAACTTATAGACAAGAAATCTATAAGGTTTAGGATACGACTTATGGACTCAAAATCTATAAGTTAGGTGGTAGATCTATGGACTTAAAATCCATAGGTTGACGGTACGACTTATGGACTCAAAATCTATAAGTTAAGTGGTAAATCTATGGACTTAAAATCTATAGATTAAGAGTTGGATTTATGGACAAGAAATCCATAATATAAATAGAATTTATGGACAAGAAATCCATAAGTTTGTTGGTAGATCTATGGACAAGAAATCTATAGGTTTCGGGTACGACTTATGGACAAGAAATCTATAGGTTTGGTGCTATAACTTATAGACAAGAAATCTATAAGTATAATTTATGGACAAGAAATCCATAGGTTGATGGTAAGACTTATGGACAAGAAATCCATAGGCGGGAGCTATTAGTTCTATTACTTATGGACAAGAAATCCATAATATAAGTATAATTAATAGACTTGAAATCTATAGGTTGCTTATTTGTAGGATTCTAAGTATAATCTATAGACTCGAAATCTATAGGTTGTTGTTTTCTAGGTTGCTTATTTGTAGGTTTAGTTATAAATCTATGGACTTAAAATCCATAGATCGTTGGTACGACTTATGGACTCAAAATCTATAAGTTTAGTGGTTTGATGGGTGGATTTATGGACAAGAAATCTATAGTTTTGTTGGTAGATCTATGGACTTAAAATCCATAGATTAGTGGTTGATATTTCTATGGACAAGAAATCCATAGTTTTGTTGGTAGATCTATTGACAAGAAATCCATAATATAAGTATAATTAATAGACTTGAAATCTATAGGTTGCTTATTTGTAGATTGCTTATTTCTAGGTTAAGTGGTAGATCTATGGACTTAAAATCCATAGGTTGATGGATTGATTTATGGACAAGAAATCCATAGGCAGAAGCTATTAGTTCTATATGTTATGGACAAGAAATCCATAATATAAGTATAACTTATGGACAAGAAATCTATAAGTTAAGCGGTATAACTTATAGACTCAAAATCTATAAGTTAAGTGGTAAATCTATGGACTTAAAATCTATAGATTAAAGGTTGGATTTATGGACAAGAAATCCATAATATAATTATGACTTATGGACAAGAAATCCATAATATAATTATGACTTATGGACAAGAAATCCATAATATAGATTTGTTGGTAAGTTTATGGACAAGAAATCCATAGTTTTGTTGGTAGATCTATTGACAAGATATAAATAATATATCTATAATTAATAGACTCGAAATCTATAGGTTGCTTATTTGTAGGATTCTAAGTATAATCTATAGACTCGAAATCTATAGATTCAGGGTTGGATTTATGGACAAGAAATCCATAATATAAGTTTGGTATAGCTTATGGACAAGAAATCCATAAGTTAAGTGGTAGATCTATGGACAAGAAATCCATAGATTGGTAGTATGACTTATGGACAAGAAATCTATAAGTTAAGTGGTAGATCTATGGACTTAAAATCCATAGATTAGTGGTTGATATTTCTATGGACTTAAAATCTATAGATTGATGGTTGGTAGATCTATGGACAAGAAATCTATAGATTGAGGGTACGACTTATGGACAAGAAATCCGTAAGTTTGTTGGTATTAGTTCTATTACTTATGGACAAGAAATCCATAATGTATTTTATAATAGATCTATGGACTTAAAATCCATAGGCTGAAGCTATTAGTTCTATTAGTTATGGACAAGAAATCCATAATGTATTTTATAATAGATCTATGGACAAGAAATCCATAGGTTGATGGTAAGACTTATGGACAAGAAATCCATAGGTTTAGGGTACGACTTATGGACAAGAAATCTATAGGTTTGGTGCTATAACTTATAGACAAGAAATCTATAAGTATAATTTATGGACAAGAAATCCATAAATTGTTGATATAAGTATGGACTCTAAATCCATAGGCTTGAGCCATTAGTTATGGACAAGAAATCCATAAGTTGGAAGATTGTTGGAATGTAATACCTATGGACTCTAAATCCAAAAATTGGGGTTGGATCTATTAGTTTTTTGGACTTGAAGCAATTACTTATGGACTCTAAATCTATAATAAAAGCATTACACAGGTAATGGACGGGAAATCTATTACTCAAGATTTTGGATATTTTTTGACCTTTTTTTTTTTTTGATTTATAATCAGATTAGTAGTTTTTGTATAAAAAGTAATTATTTTTGGTAATGGACAAGAAATCCATATTGGAGGTTGAAGGTACGACTTATGGACTCTAAATCCGTAAGTAAAAGCTACTAGTTTTATTAGTTATGGACTTAAAATCCATAATGTATTTTATGATAGATCTATGGACTCTAAATCTATAGATTGATAGTACGGTTTCTGGACTTTAAATCCATAAGTTCTAAATTTTTGGTATTCAGAATAATTCAGAATAAAGTTATGGACTCTAAATCTATAATGTATTTGAATCTACTTTCTATGGACTGTAAATCCATCTTGAAAATAAAAGTAATAGACAAGAAATCTATTTTAATTAATCTTTGTTTCTATTAGATAAAAAAGAGAAAATAAGTAGAATCTTAAATCCCTGTCCTAAGAAATGTGAATGATTTCACACTATAGGGTAGGGCACAAAAGAGATATATCAGACTTTTTTTTTGTGCCCTACTAAAATTTATTTGGGGTCGATGCCCGAGTGGTTAAAGGGGACGGATTGTAAATCCGCTGGCTTTGCCTACGCTGGTTCGAATCCAGCTCGACCCAACTTTTACTTTTTTTTTTTTACTTTTTAGTAATGTATTTAGTAATGTAAATATATCGGGATTGACGGGTCTCGAACCCGCAACTTCCGCCTTGACAGGGCGGTGCTCTAACCAATTGAACTACAATCCCAGTATCTTTAAATATACTTCAAAAAAGTGCTTATGTCAATTTCTAGTATTTTGAGTGATTTCCTAAGTGAATAAATATTATTGATATCAGATATAAATCGATTTAAACTCACATTTTTGTTTTCATTCACATCTAAGTTTTGTTTGTGTCAATTTTGCGGAAATCTTGTGAACGACATCAATTGAATGTATAATATAATCTCGATAGAATAGAAGGTAAGAAAAAAAGTAAAATTTTGACAAGATAGTTTTGCTGCGATAAAAAAAAATAAATAGAGAAGTAAATTATGGAAGTTAATATCCTTGCATTTATTGCTACTGCGCTTTTTGTACTGATTCCTACTGCATTTTTAATTATTTTATATGTACAAACAACTGCTCAAACAAATTTTGATTAATTCTTAATTCATGTTGTTTTGAAAAAAAAAGAAAAATACAGTTTGTTTTGGAGAGCTTTTTTTGATATGAAAGAGAAAAAAAAATAGAATTAACTTTTTTATTTAAGAGTTCAAATAGAACTAGGTCCTAGCACGTTAGTAGGAATTGGACCTATAATTATAAGTATACTTCTGTATGCCCTTAAACAAAGGGAACCCATCCATCGTTCCCAGAAGTGTGATTTTCAAAAAAATCTTTAAGTGGTTTTAATTTTTCACTTTTTATTTTTGGATCCGATACTTTTATTATCCCAAATATTTTTGAGTGGAACCACAATTTTTTTTACAAATAAGTGAAATTGAGGTTGATACGGACATCTGATCAGATTTGCTATGAATTAAATAATACCAGACTTATTTCATATTAAAAATCAAAATCTGAAACAAACAAAAACTAATTGAGCAAAACAGAAAAAATTTATGTTCATCTAGTTGATTTTCTGTTTTGCTCAATTAGTTTTTGTTTGTTAAAAAACTCCTATGGTTTTATAATAGGACGAACATTTTTTAGCAAACCTATTCTTATCCATTGTTATCAAAGCCCACTACGTCCCCATACAACAAGTGAAATTGAAAATGTAAAAACAACCATCAGACCGGCCCAGGCAATACTAACTATATCTATATCCATAATTTTATTATTAATATTATGTGCAATACATTATAAATACATATACAACCCACGTATCAGAAGGAAAATCTTTTTAATTTTAGATGTCTTTCTTGTGAATTTAATATTTTAATGATTACTCTATAATAATCAAAATTTTCTAGAATAAAAAGATTTTTTCTTTTTTTGTCGATATCTAGTATATCTAGATTTTTTAAGAATGTTACTTATAGAAACACATACAATTTTGTTTACTTGTGACATTTAAGTATAAAAATCCCATTAAACTATAATGGGTTGCCTATTAATAATAAATTAAGTTACTTTAAATGTGACAGGCTATAGTAAGAGATAGAGCATCTCATAATGTATCTAGATTTGTCATAATAGTCAGCCCAGGAAGCATCACTTTTCTTTAAGGCGACACCCAGATTTGAACTGGGGGTTCAAGGATTTGCAATCCTTCGTCTTACCACTTGACTATATCGCCCCTTCCTAATTAAATCATGCAATGGGTCACTAAACATAGAAAGAAAAGAAATTGAAAATATTCAAGATTGTTTTAATTATAATATCTATACTAAGTATCAACAAGCCTTTATCAAAAAAAAGATCTATTTTTTACTTCTTTTTACTTCTTATATAAAAGGCTAAAAATTCATAGAATTTGCATACAAACCGCTTTTTTAATCATATTAATAGAGAATAAATTTTCTTTATTTAGAAGCAACTGTTGATTTATTATGAAAAGAAAAAGAGAATAAATAGTTATGATAATCCATCAGAAAAAAAAAATAAAATGTCGACGGGAAAAAAACAAGGTACTTTTGTACCACCAGAATTTGGAAGAATCCAATCGGAAGAATTTTTACGTCTTATTGATCAAGGTATAGTTGATGAACTTACTAGTTTTCCAAAAATTGAAGATGGAGAAAAGGATTGTGAATTTCGTTTATTTGGGGAGGAATATCGATTAACAGAATCAATAGTTCAAGAACAAGATGCTATATATGAATGTTCGACATACTCTTCTGATTTATATGTACTAGCTCAATTAACTAATAGTAAAAATAGGACGATAAAAAGACAAGTTGTATTGTTAGGTAGTCTTCCATTAATGACTTCTCAAGGATTTTTTATCATAAACGGAGTTGCTCGAGTGGTTGTTAGTCAAATTCTAAGAAGCCCCGGTATTTATTATAGTCGTGAATTGGATCATAACGGATTTCCTCTATATACAGGAACTATAATTTCAAATTTGGGGGGGAGATTAAAATTAGAATTGGATAGGAAAGCAAGAATATGGGCTCGTGTTAGTAAAAAAAGAAAAGTTTCTATTTTCATTTTATTATTAGCTATTGGATTAAAACCCCGAGATATTTTTAATGGTTTTAATTATCCAGAAATTCTTATAAAATTTTTTAAAAGACAAGTGCGGGATATTCATTCAATAGAAGATGCTTTAGTAGAACTTTATAAGAGCCTTTATTCTATAACCGGGGATGTGCTATTTTCAGAATTGATTTATAAGGACTTACAGAAAAAGTTTTTTCGACAACGATTTGAATTGGGACAAATAGGTCGACGAAATTTTAATAAAAAGCTTGAGCTTGATGTACCTAAAAATGAATATTTCTTATTACCACAAGATATATTAGCAGCTGTAGATCATTTAATAAAGGCAAATTATAGAATAGGAACACTTGATGATATTGATCATTTAAAAAATCGACGTGTCCGATCCGTCGCAGATTTATTACAAGATCAGTTGAGATTATCTCTGGAACGTTTAGAATTATTAATACGACAAACAATGCAAGAAGCAACCAAGCAGAAACATTTTTTAACTCCAGAAAAATTGGTAACAACAACACCTTTTATAACGACATTTAAAGAATTTTTTGGTTCCCATCCTTTATCTCAATTTATGGATCAAACTAATCCATTATCAGAACTAGTTCATAAACGAAAAGTCAGCGCTTTAGGTCCAGGTGGATTGACGAGACGAACGGCAAGTTTTCAGGTGCGAGATATTCATCCAAGTCATTATGGAAGGCTTTGTCCCATAGAGACATCTGAAGGTATGAATGCGGGGCTTATATCATCCTTAGGTATTTATGCGCAGTTAAAAAAGTATGGATCTCTACAAAGTCCTTTTTACAAAATATCTAACATCTCGGACGAGGAACAGATAGTTCAATTATCTCCGAACGAGGATGAACATTATCGAATAGCTACCGGGAGTTTTTTAGCCGCAAGTTGGGGAGCACAAGAAGAACAGTTTACTTCGGCTCGATATCAACAAGAATTTCTAACAATACCTTGGTCACAAGTTAATTTTCGTAGTTTTTTCCCTTTACAATTTTTTTCTGTTGGAACATCATTAATTCCTTTTCTTGAACATAATGATGCTAATCGTGCATTGATGGGATCCAATATGCAGCGACAAGCAGTTCCTCTTTCCAAACCAGAGAAATGTATTGTAGGCACTGGTCTTGAAGGTCAAACAGCATTGGATTCAGGTAGTTGTGTTACATCAGAAAGGGAAGGAAAATTAATATATATCGACGGTGAAAAAATAACTCTATTTGTTGATGAAGAAACTAGTATAAATAAAAATTTATTGAGCTATGAACGATCCAATAATAATACCTGCATGAATCAGAAACCTCTTCTCTGTAACGATAAGTTTCTTAGGCAAGGACAAATAATAGCAGACGGAGCATCAACAGTAGGGGGAGAACTTGCGCTCGGAAGAAATATATTAGTTGCTTATATGCCTTGGGAAGGTTACAATTTTGAAGATGCAATATTGATTAGTGAGCGATTGATATATGAGGATATATTTACATCCTTTCATATTGAGAGATATGAAATTAATGTTTCTTTTACGAGTCAAGGGCCTGAAAAACTTACTCGGGAAATACCTCACTTAAATAATCATATACTTCGCCATTTAGATGAGAATGGACTTGTAAAATTGGGATCTTGGGTTGAAGCAGGGGATGTTTTGGTTGGAAAACTGACACCCCTTGAATTTTTGGATTCCTTAGGGGCACCCGAAGGAAAATTACTACAAGCTATTTTTGGTACTGAAGTAATTAATGCTAGAGAAACTTGTTTGAAAGTACCCGTAGGTGTTAAGGGGCGGGTTATTGATATAAGATGGGTCTTTCACGAGGATGAATTTATTAATTTTTCAGATACAATTCATATATTTATTTTACAAAAACGTAAAATACAAGTTGGTGATAAAGTGGCTGGGAGACATGGTAATAAGGGTATTATATCAAAAATATTACCTAGACAAGATATGCCTTATCTACAGAATGGTACACCAGTTGATATGATATTAAGTCCATTGGGAGTACCTTCCCGAATGAATGTAGGACAAATTTTTGAATGTTTACTTGGATTAGCTGGAAACTTTCTGAATAAACATTATAGAATAATACCTTTTGACGAAAGATATGAACGTGAGGCTTCTAGAAAACTTGTGTTTTCCGAGCTTTACGACGCTAGTAAGCAAACATCAAATCCGTGGTTATTTGAACCTGATCATCCCGGAAAAAGCCAATTATTGGATGGACGTACAGGTGATAGTTTTAATCAAACCGTGACAGTTGGAAAAGCTTACATGATGAAATTAATTCATCAAGTTGATGATAAAATTCATGCACGTTCCAGTGGACCTTATGCACTTGTAACCCAACAACCTGTCAGAGGTAAGTCTAGACGAGGTGGACAACGTTTGGGTGAAATGGAAGTTTGGGCCCTTGAAGGTTTTGGTGTTGCTTATATCTTACAAGAAATGCTCACGACTAAATCCGATCATATTCAAGCCCGTTATGAAGTACTTGGTGCTATTCTAACTGGAAAACCCATACCCAAACCTAATAATTCAGTACCAGAGTCTTTCCGATTATTAGTTCGAGAATTGAGATCTTTAGCGTTAAATTTAACCTGTGATATTATTCATAACAAAGATTTGGGTAAACAAGTTTTGGATATTTAGAAAGAAATGAAAAATGGTTAAGGATTCCAGTATTATGATTAAGAAAACAAATCATCAACAATTGAGGATAGAACTGGCTTCTCCCGAACAAATTCGGGGTTGGGCTGAACGAAAACTCCCTAACGGGGATATTGTTGGACAAGTAACTCAACCGTATACTTTACATTATAAAACTTATAGACCAGAAAAAGATGGGTTGTTTTGTGAAAGAATTTTTGGACCTATCAAAAGTGGAGTCTGTGCTTGTGGAAAATACCAAGGAATTGATAATCAAGACGAATCTTTGAGATTTTGCAAACAATGCGGAGTTGAATTTACTAAATCAAAAGTCCGAAGATCTCGAATGGGATACATCAAAATGGGTTGTGCAGTAACGCATGTGTGGTATTTGAAGCGACTTCCGAGTTATATTGCGAATATTCTATCCAAACCTCTAAAGGAATTAGAAAAACTAGTCTATTGCGATGTGTGACTTGATTATATGATGTTATTTTAACAAGTTAAATAACTGTTATCTCTTCCAGTTCAAAAGGGATGTTTTCAATTTTGACGTGTTATTTTTTTATAAGTAATGTGAAACTCAAAGATTCGATTATATATTCCAGGGTTACTTAAAATTGAAAAAACACTAAAAAGACTTCGTAAAGTATAAACTTATTACACAATTGATTATTATCAAATCTGATTTGCTAAAAATCAATTATTCGTTTGAATCGAAGGATTTTAGGATGATATGGAGATAAAATTTATTCATCGCACATACGTTTTGGATAGGATATGAACCATCGAAGTAAAGTAATAACCTAAAGAAATAAAAGAATAACATCATAAACAAGCAAAACTCCTTCTGATATACATGTGAATCTATTGTAATAATAATGTTTATTATCCAAAGGGAATAAGATTATTCAAGAATGATAACAAGATTGAATTCGTAGGAATATAGACAACTAATAAATTATTTCATAAGAATCATAACTTGAATAAAAAGTAACTTTTCTATATCACTAATAAGTTTTTAGTTTATTTTCTAAAAATATTCAAACTAGAAAAAAAGAAAGGTTATTTGAGCCGGATGAGATTAAAATCTCATGTCCGATTCTTGAGGGGGATCTAAAAAAGACCCATCCCAATCTTTTTGTTTCTAGACCTGTATCTAAAAAACCCACTTTGTTACGATTACGAGGTTTGTTTGAACATGATTTTTATGATTCAGGGAACGGGTCGTGGAAATCTGTTCTACCTTACTTTTTTTCTAGGACAGGACTAAGAGAATTTCAAGATCGGGAAGTATCTACTGGAGCAGATGCTGTACAAAAACAACTAGCAAGTCTGGATTTACAAGATGCTATTGATGAAGCATATTTTGAATGGGAGTGCTTATCAGAACAAGATCCGACTGGAAATGAATGGGAAGATCAAACTATTCAGAGAAGGAAAGATTATCTGGTTAGGCGTATAAAATTGGCCAGATATTTTATTCAAACAGGTATCAAACCGGAATGGATGGTACTTAATTTTTTACCCGTCCTTCCTCCTGAATTAAGACCTATGTTTCAATTAGTCGGAGGTGAGTTAGTGACCTCCGATTTGAATGAACTTTATCGTAAAATTCTTTATCGAAATAACATGCTCATTGAATTTCTTGTTAAGACTGATTACACACCAGAAGGACTCATAATTTCCCAAAAAAGATTAGTTCAAGAAGCTGTAGATTCACTTTTCGATAATGGAATACGCGGACAACCGACGAAAGATAGTCATAATAGACCATACAAATCATTTTCCGATTTACTCGAAGGTAAAGAAGGGCGATTTCGGGAAAATTTATTAGGAAAAAGAGTCGATTATTCTGGTCGTTCCGTTATTGTTGTGGGTCCAGCTCTTTCATTACATCAATGTGGATTACCTCGAGAAATTGCATTAGAACTTTTTCAAGCATTTATAATTCGTGGATTAATTGGACGCTATTTCGCTCGCAATCTGCGAGCTGCTAAGGATATGATTCGAAATAAAGAACCCGTTATATGGAAAGTTCTTCGGGAAGTTATGAAAGGACATCCGGTACTTTTAAATAGAGCTCCTACATTACACAGGTTAGGTATACAAGCATTTCAACCAATATTAATGGATGGTCGTGCCATTCGTTTACACCCTTTAGTCTGTGCTGGATTTAATGCAGATTTTGATGGGGATCAAATGGCTGTTCATGTACCTTTATCCTTAGAAGCTCAAACCGAAGCTCGTTTTCTTATGCTTTCTAATACAAATTTAGTATCCCCTGCCGCTGGTGATCCTATTGCAATTCCTACACAAGATATGCTTTTGGGACTTTATGTATTAACACTTGAAGATTATCGAGGGATTTACAAAAAAAAGATTTATTCATCCCATCAAAATAATTTTAGCCTTTTTAAGCTACCGTATTTCAGTAGTTATGATGGTGTACTTAAAGCTAACGAGTGTCAACAAATTAATTTGCATAGTTCTTTGTGGATTCGATGGAATTTTTCTTTAGGTATAATCAATTTAATAAATCGAGAATTTCCTGTTGAGATTCAATATGACTCGTCTGGAATATCTATTCAAGTTTATGATACTTATCAGATTAAACGAAATAGAAATAAGGATATACTCAGTACATATGTTCTTACAACAGCTGGTCGTATTTTGTTTAATCAGCAAATAGAAGAAGCTTTGCAAGGGTCTTTGAAGGTTTCTCCATATCGAGAAAAATCAAGACCAGTCATACCAATTTTATCAATTTTTTAATCAATCAAGTAGAACATCGTTTTCTAGTTGATTGAAGCAATTAAGGAAGCATTTGACATATCTAATGAATCGTTTAAAATTACAACTTAATTTTTTTCAAAAATAGGTTTGAGGGTCCAATAATGGCAGATCAAGCAAAATTACCTTTTTATAACAGACTTGTAGATAAAACTGTCATAAAACAAATAATAAGCAGATTAATAGCTTACTTTGGAGTTACATATACAACAAATGTTCTAGATCAATTAAAAACGTTAGGTTTTCAACAAGCTACCAAAGCTTCTATTTCATTAGGAATCGATGATTTATTAACTTCGCCTTCTAAAACATGGCTGGTACGCGATGCGGAACAACAAGGTTCTATTTCGGAACAAAATCATCAAGCTGGAGGTATAAATGCGGTAGAACGATTACGTCAATTGATTGAGACCTGGTACGCTACTAGTGAATATTTGAAACGGGAAATGAATCCTAACTTTAATATTAGCGATCCTTCAAATCCAGTTCATATGATGTCTTTTTCAGGAGCTCGGGGAAGTATATCCCAAATTCATCAATTGGTGGGTATGAGGGGATTGATGTCTGATCCCCAAGGACAAATTATCGATCTACCCATCCAAAGTAATTTTCGAGAAGGGCTTTCTCTTGCAGAATATATAATTTCTTGTTATGGTGCTCGGAAGGGTGTTGTGGATACTGCGGTACGCACATCAGATGCTGGATATCTTACACGTCGACTTGTTGAAGTGGTTCAGCATATTGTTGTGCGTAAGAAAGATTGTAAAACGTTTAAAGGAATTTCTTTCAGTTCTTCACGAAATTATGATCCATCTATACGAACTATATCTCATCAAAGACTAATTGGACGTGTATTAGCCGAAAGTGTCTATTGGGATGAACGATGTATTGCTATACGAAATCAGGATATAAGTAATGAACTTGCTATAAAATTAGTAACAATTCAAAGTCAACCTTTTTTGATCCGGTCCCCTTTAATGTGTAAAGGTTTTGCTTGGGTTTGCCAATTATGTTACGGATGGAGCCTTACTCAGCATGATTTGGTTGAATTAAATGAGGCGGTAGGTATTATTGCTGGACAATCAATTGGAGAACCAGGAACTCAATTAACATTAAGAACTTTTCATACTGGGGGGGTTTTTACGGGAGATATTGCAGAACATATAAGAACTCCAATTAGTGGTATTATTAGTTTAAATCCGAATTTGATTTCTCCAACTCGTACAAGACATGGATCTCCTGCTTGGATCTGTGAGGAAAGTTTACCAGTTCGCGTTGAAAATACAAACGAAATACATGATTTACTTATTCCATCTCAAAGTCTTATTCTTATTCAAAATAATCAATATATCGAATCCAAACAGATTATTGCAGAAGTACGTACTGCTAAGTCTCCTGTTAAGGAAACGGTTGAAAAAAATGTTTATTCCAGCCTTACCGGTGAACTGCATTGGAGTACAATTGTATCTCACTCGTCCGAAGAAAAGAAAAGCAATATTCATACTGTGCTTAATAGAGGTCATTTATGGATTTTATCAGGAATTATTCATGAGTTTAATGACAAACCTTTCTATTTCTATAAAGATTTGGATAGGATTGATTCTAAAAATAACCTTTCTGGGTCTGTCTTATTAGACAATTCCAGAGAAAATAGGGCTGACTATAGATTAGTGAAAGATTTTATTTTTGATAAAGATGAGCAAGATTTTACTTCTTCTATCGTTGATTCTAAATTTACCAACCAATTGTCGAACTTTTCAGATTCTATCATCATTATCTCCAAATCAAAAATCAAATATAATAAAAGAACAAAAGAAGTTTTGTTATTGATTGAACGAAAAAAAGCCTTTGATAACAAAGTTTTTTATGCTTCTTTTGTTCTTGGAATATCTAAGAATCAACTATTGAAACATGATGATATCTTTGCTGTTTTTGATAATCCTGAATATCAGACTAATGTTTCAGGAATAATTCGATATGGTACGGTAAAGGTTAATTCCGTCGCAGCTAAAAATAATATTATAAATAATAAAAAAAATAGAGTTTCGGAAAAAAAATATGAAATTTTCCGAGGAGGTTCTTTTTTCTTAATTCCTGAAGAACGATATGTTGTATATAATTCTTCGTCTATTTTAATTTCAAATAATAGTATTATTCATGAAAATACACAGATTACATCGACTATTACTAGTCGTATAGGCGGATTAGTACAAATAAAAAAAATAAAAGATACGTACGAAATACGAATATTGCCTGGAAATTTTTATTATTTGAATAACATTCGTAAAGTATATAAAAAAAATAATGCGTTGGTACCACCTCATAGGTTCATCTTCGATACAGTTCAATTCAATACATGGACTTATTTACAATGGGTTACACCTATTAAGAAAAGAGGTTTTATTTTTATTAGACCGGTATTGGAATATGCTATATCAAATGATTTTTATGCAAGGATTCAGGGTTCGAGTTTGTTTAATAAAGAAGATTTAGTTAATTTTCGAATCACGCAATACCTCTTATATAGGGATGGTGACAGAGTTGTATCGCGTAGTAATAGAAATATTCAATTGGTTCAAACTTGTTTAATTCCTAATTGGAAAAATAAAGCGCTTCAAAAAATCATTCATATTTCTGTTCTGAGACTAGCTATTAAAAATACTTGTAGATGTTTCTTACAAATAAGTTTAACGAAACGGAATACTTCTTTTTTTTTAGAAAACTCTAGTAATAATTTAGCAAAATTTGTTTTTGGCAAGAAACCCCCCTCCATTGCTATGTTGTTTTATTCCAAGAATCAATTATGGATCAATAAGCATGGTACTATTCGACTAGTATCGGATGAAAAGAAAAGCATTGTTATGTTATCAACTTCGGATTTTTACCGGGATCTTCTATCTACAGATTCAGAAAATTTAAATCCAAAGGATTGGAATAGTAAGGAGGCTAGAATAAAAGGTGCACTACAAAGTCAATATTTATCAAATGTTTTAAAAAATTCTTTCACAAGGAATTCGAAACGAGATTTCCAAAATAAACAAACCCATCCGGTACTCTCTTTTAGTAAAAGTTTGATTTCAGAAACCCAGCCTTTTCGAGGTTTTGTGGGTCACTTACATCAATTACAAGGTTTTTTTCTTCCAAAGTTAAAATATGTCATAGGTAAAAATAGTTTTTCAAGGAGTTTAAAAATAAGCGGTCTGGAAGATACTTGTCATATCTCTTACCAATTTTTATCAGATGAGATCGGAGTTCCATATCATTTTTATTCGGTATATCATGGAAAAATAAAAATAGTTTCTATATTCTCATCCAATTGGTATAAAGATGAAAAAGTAGATTCCATATTTTGGAATCTCGGACAATTTGTGTTCAAAGGTGTTTGTTTATTTCGAGATAAAATATCTTCTCAGTCCGGTCAAATGATAGCTATTGACAAAAATTCTTGTATTTATCGATTGTCCGAACCATATTTGGTTACTGAAGGAGCTATTGTTCATAAAAATTATGGCGATATTTTTCGGGAGGGGGATACATTAATAACACTTACATATGAAAGATTGAAGTCTGGCGATATTATTCAAGGTCTACCAAAAGTGGAACAATTATTAGAAGCTCGTTCACCCAATCCAATTTCAATTAATTTGGAAAGAGGTTTTTTAGATTGGAAGAGAAGTATGACTAGATTAATTGGATATGTTGGAAGCTATTATATTAGTGCCCAGTTGAGTCTTCAAGAGAGTGGAACGAATATAGTAGATCAAATTCAGCGAGTTTATCGGTCTCAAGGTGTACAAATAGCGGATAAGCATATTGAGATTATCGTTCGGCAAATGACTTCCAAAGTTCTAATTCTGGAAGGTGAATTGTCCAATGTCTTTTTACCCAGAGAGTTAATTGAATTACCACGGATTCAAAGAATGAATCGTGTTTCAGAACAATTCATTGTGTATAAACCCATTATTTTGGGAATAACAAAAGCATCGCTAAATACTACAAGTTTCTTAGCAGAAGCCAGTTTTCAAGAAACCACACGAGTTTTAGCTAAAGCTGCTATTCGAGGTCGGGTTGATTGGTTAAAAGGATTGAAAGAAAATGTAATTGTTGGAAGAATAATTCCGGCTGGTACTGGAAGTTCGGAATTTAGACAAAAAAACCAAAATGTTTTATCGAAACATGAAAAATTAAGTTTGGTAGACAAAAAAAAATATAGATGGTTTTTTTACGTTTTGAGAAGAAATCCTTCTTACTCATGGGAGAAAGCATAATCGGAAAAGATTAAAAAAAAGATTGGACAATAATAGCAGTACTCATTAAAATCACTAAATCTCATGTGAGATAGATGAAAAAAAAATATATGTACAAACTAAGTCCCCATAGAATTTTGAGATATGGATAGATTTTTATTGAGATAATAGTATGTTTAAGTAAAAAAAAAAAAAATGCAACGAAAAACTTGGAACATTGATCTAGAAGATATGATGAAAGCGGGCGTTCATTTTGGTCATCAGGTACAGAAATGGAATCCTAAAATGGCACCTTATATCTTCACACAACAGAAAGGTGTTCATATTTTAAATCTAACTCAAACTGCTCGTTTTTTATCTGAAGCTTGTGATTTATTGTTTAACGCAGCAAATGAAGGAAAACAGTTTATGGTAGTAGGTACGGACCAACAGGTGTCTGATTTGGTGAAATTAGCAGCTTCCAAAGCTAGATGCCATTACGTACATCAAAAATGGCTTGGTGGTATGTTGACCAATTGGTCTACTATTGAAACACGTCTCCAAGAATTTGAAGAGTTGGAAAAGAAACAGAATTTGGGCGGACTTCATCGATTTCCAAAAAGAGAAGCTGCAGTAGCTAAAAAACAATTATCTGTATTACAAAAATATTTAGGTGGAATAAAATATATGACAACTCTACCTGATATTGTGATTATTGTTAATCAACATAAGGAATTGACTGCTATTAAAGAATGTAGAATTCTGGGAATTCCAACAATTTGTATTGTTGATACAGATTGTAATCCAGATCTTGTTGATATTCCGATTCCAGCTAATGATGATGCGCGATCTTCAGTCCGATGGATACTTAATGAATTAGCATCTGCAATTCGTGAAGGTCGGTCTAATGAGAGTTCCTCCTAAAAAAATTATTAAAACTAAATTCACTTTTTTTAGTTTTTTTAGGTTCGAACTAAGAAAAAATCTAATTAAAATTAGGATAATTTGATTTTTTCTTGTAAATCTTATTTTCATGATAAATAAGTTAACCTACAAATTTTTATTTACCTTTTATTTGCTGTGTACTTATTTCATTTATATATATCATTTAATAAATGATGATGGTAAATGGTTAGTTACTTACTATTCTCTTTTGACTTTAAAAAAATAAGGTTAATTCATGTGCAGTAATAGGTGCTAGGTGGATTAGAAGAGGTAATAGAGTCATTTTTTTCTAAACAAAAAAAACAGAAAATCATTGATAACCTTGCCAAAATTTGAGTCGACATTACGGTCATATTAGAAAAACGAAACTATTTTTGGATCTTGATTCTATGTCTGGCTGGTAAAAATAATGAGACAAATATAATACGTATTACAAGCAATTTTTTTAACATTATTTTTTTAATTTTTTTGCTCGGAATGAATCGATAAGAAAAGGGGATCTATGGATATTCAACAATTCAACACAACTACAATGAATGATTTATATCGAATAGCAGGTGTGGAAGTGGGTCAACATTACTATTGGGAAGTAGGTACTTTCCAAGTTCATGCACAGGTTTTAATAACGTCGTGGGTAGTTATGGGTATATTGCTTGGTTTCTCTCTTGTGTCTACTCGTAATTTACAAACAATTCCCACAGGTAGTCAAAATTTCATAGAATATGTTTTGGAATTCATTCGAGATTTAACTAGAACTCAGATAGGGGAAGAAGAATATCGTCCTTGGGTTCCTTTCATTGGGACATTATTTCTTTTTATTTTTGTTTCCAATTGGTCGGGTGCTCTTATTCCGTGGAAAATTATTCAATTACCTCACGGCGAATTAGCTGCACCAACAAATGATATCAATACTACTGTTGCGTTAGCTTTACTGACCTCCATAGCATATTTCTATGCAGGTTTGCAAAAGAGAGGTATAAGTTATTTTGGTAAATATATTCAGCCAACTCCAATACTGTTACCAATCAATATTCTCGAAGATTTTACCAAACCCTTATCATTAAGTTTTCGACTTTTTGGAAATATATTAGCTGACGAATTGGTAGTGGCAGTTTTAATTTCATTAGTACCTCTAGTAGTTCCAATACCCATGATGTTTTTAGGATTATTCACAAGTGGTATTCAAGCCTTGATTTTTGCAACTTTGGCCGCAGCTTATATTGGAGAATCTATGGAAGGTCATCATTAGTTTTTAATTCTTTTCATTCTTTTTTTTTCTTAGTGATCAGAAGTTAATAAATGAGTTTTCAATTTTGAACGAATCCATTATAATCAATCTACAGTATTTTATTAAATTAATATTACATAAAAGATTTCTTTTATTTTTATTCTTTGGTGAAAGAAGTTTTACAGAGAAGCTATTGTTAACTAGTAGTAATCATATTGGCTACTTCTAAATAAATATATTTCTATTTCTATTCAGACTTTTCACAAAGGTAAAAATTATTGCATTTATATATATATATATACATGTATTTTAAAGATATATCAAAAATTTCTAATTTTTTTGTTCCACATGGATGAAACGTAAAAAAAGTAATTTCATAGAATAATGAAATCTATCAAATTTAATCTACAAATATAATCTAAGGATATTAATATGAATCCTATAATTTCTGCTGCTTCTGTTCTTGCTGCTGGTTTGGCTGTTGGGCTGGCTTCGATTGGACCTGGTGTGGGTCAAGGCACTGCAGCTGGTCAAGCCGTAGAAGGAATTGCAAGACAACCGGAAGCGGAAGGTAAAATTCGTGGTACATTATTGTTAAGTTTAGCTTTCATGGAAGCTTTGACTATTTATGGATTGGTTGTAGCTCTAGCACTTCTATTTGCAAATCCTTTTGTGTAAACAAAATTATTCCTATTAAATAAAATGTAGTTTTGTAAAAATGTTTTTTCTTTGTTTTACCATTTTAGATTTAAATAATTATAAAAATGGTAAAACAATAGCAAATTAATAATGAGAAAAGAAACTGTTTTTTTAGTTAAAATAGTTACTGTATAGGGTGAATAAAAAATTATATACCCTTTATATTCCTTAAGGAATCATATTGAATGACTAGGATATTTTTTAAGTAACAAAATCCTATCAAGATTTATGATTCCATACGGGATTTTTTATCAAAGGATCGCATGAAATTCATAGCCTATTATGGGAGAGATATATTATGAGAATTGTCAATGGTTTTTTAATTTCCTCAAATCATTGGCCTTTAGCTGGAAGTGTTGGTTTGAATACCAATATATTGGAAATAAACATCATTAATTTAGGTGTTGTACTTGCTGTCTTATTTTACTTTGGAAAGGGAGTGTGTGCGGGTTGTATTTTCGACTAGTATAGCTGATCTAATTCAGCTGCATCTCCGCCAATAGGTGCAAATCCTAACGAATTACTTATGAATAAACAATATCTAAGGACTAAAGCATTTCGTATTGTGATAGGTCTATTGGGAAAATATTCTCAATATATAAGGGAAAATTTTTATGGTTAAAGCCAAATCGCTTGAAGTCTGAGCAATAAATTTTATAGGTTTTCTTTTTCCAATATATAGAAAATTATATTCTAAAACTAGAATCATTAAATTCATTTGATATATAACACTCATATCAAAATGACTTTGGATTATGGATTCAACTTTTTTTTATCTAAAATATCCTTTAAATTAGAAGGAATTTTTATTGCTATATTGACAACCTGTTTAAATATTCTATATTTGATTCGAATAAACAACTTTATTGATAACTAACTATTTTTTGTTGTCACGAGAGCCCTTGAAAAAAAAAGAGTCTAAAAAAAAAAAAGATTTATTAGACATAATTGAAATCTAAATCCTAGTAGATGGGCAGGCTCCGCTGATAAATAGATAGGAGCAGGAAAGCCGAATGAATCGAAAGATTCATGTTCGGTTTGGGAAGAGATTAGTAATTATCACAATATATATAAATCCATAAATTATTTGTGATTATAGAATCTACTTCATTACGTAATTTATTACATAATCGTAAACGAACCATATGGAGTACCATTCGTGATGCGGAAGAGCGATATGAAGAAGCTACTGATAAACTTAAACAAGCCCGGGCTCGTTTACAACAAGCAAAAGGTAAAGCAGAGGATATCAGGTCTAATGGACTTGCACAGATGGAAAAAGAAAAACAAGATTTTGTTGATGCTGCCGATGGGGATTCGAAACGATTGGAAGAATCAAAAAATTATACCATTCGATTCGAGGAACAACGAGCAATTGAGCAAGTTCGACAAGAAGTTTCTCGTCTTGCCCTTGAAAGGGCTTTATAAAGTTTTAAAAATCGTTTTAACGTATAATTACAATCACGCAAGATTGATTATCATATTGGCCTATTTCGGGCTATGGAAAAATTAATTGATTAGACGGTACTTCTTCTTATCAAAAAACGATAAAAAATCTAATGGTGAATATAAATATTAGACCTGACGAAATTAGTAGTATCATTCGGAAACAAATTGAATGTTATAGTCAAGAAATAAGAATTCTGAATATAGGAATCGTGCTTCAAGTTGGAGACGGTATTGCTCGTATCTATGGTCTGGACAAAGTAATGGCAGGTGAGCTGGTTACGTTTGAAGATGGCACTGTTGGTATTGCATTGAATTTGGAATCGGATAATGTTGGGGTTGTTTTAATGGGTGATGGTTTAATGATACAAGAAGGAAGTTCGGTAAGAGCAACGGGTAAGATTGCGCAGATTCCTGTTAGTGACTCGTATTTAGGTCGTGTTGTTAATGCTTTAGCTCAACCTATTGATGGTAAAGGTCCAATTCCTGCTTCTGAATATAGATTAATTGAATCTCCCGCACCTGGTATTATTTCAAGACGTTCCGTATATGAGCCTATGCAAACTGGACTTATTGCTATTGATGCCATGATTCCCATAGGACGTGGGCAACGAGAATTAATAATTGGAGATAGACAGACTGGTAAAACAGCAGTGGCAACTGATACAATTTTGAATCAGAAAGGTCAAAATGTTGTCTGTGTTTATGTAGCTATTGGACAAAAAGCTTCTTCTGTTGCTCAAGTAGTCAATACCTTCCAAGAACGTGGTGCCATGGAATATACAATTATAGTTGCAGAAGCCGCAAATTCGCCTGCTACTTTACAATACCTTGCTCCTTATACCGGAGCAGCCTTGGCTGAGTATTTCATGTATCGTAAGCAACATACTTTGATTATTTACGATGATCTTTCCAAACAAGCACAAGCTTATCGACAAATGTCATTATTGTTAAGAAGACCGCCTGGTAGAGAAGCATATCCTGGAGATGTTTTTTATCTTCATTCTCGTCTTTTGGAACGAGCAGCTAAATTAAGTTCTGAATTAGGTGAAGGAAGTATGACTGCTTTACCTATAGTTGAAACTCAGGCTGGAGATGTCTCAGCCTATATCCCAACTAATGTAATTTCCATTACTGATGGGCAAATTTTTTTATCAGCGGACTTGTTTAATGCTGGTATTCGCCCGGCGATTAATGTTGGTATTTCCGTATCACGAGTAGGATCTGCTGCTCAGATAAAAGCTATGAAACAAGTTTCAGGTAAATTGAAGTTAGAATTAGCTCAGTTTGCAGAACTTGAAGCTTTTTCACAATTTGCTTCGGATCTTGATAAAGCTACACAAAATCAATTAGCAAGAGGTCAACGATTACGTGAATTACTTAAACAATCTCAATCAGCTCCTTTATCTGTTGAAGATCAAGTAGCTACTATTTATACTGGAGTAAATGGATATCTAGATGTATTAGAGGTGGATCGAGTCAAGATCTTTTTGGTCCAGTTACGTGAATTTATCGTAACAAACAGGCCTCAATTTGGGGAAATTATTCGTTCTACAAAAACTTTTACACAGCAAGCTGAAGATATTTTGAAACAAACAATTAGAGAATATCTTGAATTATTTAGGCTTCAAGAGAAGTAACAAATTAAAAAAAGTTACTGATCACAATCAAAAGTCATTTTATTTATTTTGATTAGATGCTTACTTATTATCTTGACGCCAAAATTTTTTAATTATTAAGAAGATTACGTCCAATAGGATTTGAACCTATATTAGAGGTTTAGAAGACCTCTGTCCTATCCATTAGACGATGGACGCTTTCCTCCTCCATTCTCGGTACATAGATATTTTTAATTGCAAGAATTCTATTTCCGAGAAGGAGGAAAGTTAATAAAAGAAAATGAAAACATTAATGTATCATTTATCTTTATTCTTCATTTAACTAGTTTGATTTCTAGTCTATAGCGGGTAGCGGGAATCGAACCCGCAACATTAGCTTGGAAGGCTAAGGGTTATAGTCGATGTTCGTAATTTAAAAATTACTAAACACCTCTAATTCAGAACCGAACATGAAAATTTATTTTCATTCGGCTCCTTCATGAATTTTTTTTTTACTAGATTCATGACATCTACGTCAGTATGGATATCTCAATAAAAGTTTAAGATACATATTTACTTCTCAGATGATCCTCAAAAAAGAAAATTAGAATAAAATAATTTCATTCTTTATTCCTTTAAATTACTTCGTTCTCTATTTCTTTTGTTTCTAATCTTGAGGATAATATTAATTCTCCTACCGAGCTTTTCTTTTGACTGAATAATATTAGTAAACTAAGATCACTCTTTCTGCAGCTGTTATTCATTCAAGATGATTGGAATGATTTAGTTACGATGAGAATAAGCTTTTTGATTGCCTATCCATAAATTAGAATACGTGCTGGATTTTATGTATCAATAAAATACTATTTTGCTTCTTCATACCCTTAAAATTGGAGATGGAGAAATAGTTTGTTTTTCCTATTTAATCTATTATAGGGGAGGCTTCTTTTCTCCGACAGAAATAAAGTTTTTGGATTTACACGAAATCCAAATATTTGTTAATTTAAGTTAAATTCTTAATTAACAGTGGAACGAATCACACTTTTACCACTAAACTACACCCGCTATGACTATATTATATATGAAGAGTCATTTATATGTCCAATAATTTTTTTTATGCCATAAAGCTCCATGCAAGTTTTCTGATTGTAATTAAAATTCTTTGATAGGATTTAATCAAAAAAAATTAATTTTTTAGGGGGAGGGTTGGAATGAGAAAAATTTTGATCGAGCCAAAACAATGTTGTTTTTTCCTGTTATTGCCATCTATCTACGTTTATATTTGCCTTTCATTATACTAGCTATTGATACTAGCTATTGTTGAAATGAAACTTTTTATTAATATTTGATACAGATTTCCGATTCCGAACCCACCCCACTTCTGAATTAGTGCCTCTAAATGTTTTGGTTTATTCAGAATTTTTCTGTATTTTTCTGAAGATGAAATGCGGAAGTCATAGGTTTCCTCTTCGTGATGCTAGTAGAGCAATTATTAATGGTCCTGATACAACTATAAGAGCTAAAACAACCAGTTGTGCAATAAGTTCAAGATTCATTATAACAAAACCCCTTAAAAATATTGAAATTGATAAATGATAAAGTGATAAAGATATTTCTATCTTTGTATATTGAATGAAAACTCCTACCAAAAAATTTTAAATCTTTTTATTTTATTTTATTATCCATATGATAATTTAAGATCAGAATTAGTTTTTTTTTTTCATTTAATAGCTAATTTAATAGCTATACTAGAATAAGATAGGTACAATAAATACCGAAACGTTTTTTTATGATCCATTTTAAAGTCATTAGATTAAATTGCTTAATAAATCCAATTGAATAACAATAATCTAAAATATACAAAAGGAGAATATTGAATAATGACTTCATTATCCGATGGTCAAATTATGATAGCTCTTGTGAGTGCTTTGATAACTACCATTTTTGCTGTTCGATTGGGCTTAGCATTGTCTCAATAATATTTCTTTTAGAAAGAAAGGACTAAAAATGAAGACTAATCATGTGCTGGCACATGATTAGTCTTCATTTTTTTCTACTTTCTCTTCCGGAGAGATGGCCGAGAGGTTTAAAGCGTCGGATTGCTAATCCGTTGTACGAAATACCTTTGTACCGAGGGTTCGAATCCCTCTCTCTCCTTGATTTGAAATCTCGAAAACTCCAAAATTCAATATTTTTTTCTCCCGTTGAAAGATTTTTATTCTTTACGGCCGGGATTACGACTGGGATCATTCGATAAAAAACCAAAAACGAACAGAGAAACAAAAAAAATAACTACTGTATAAACAAATAGCTTAAGAGTGAGCATGACCTAATCTCCAGGATCATTACTAAGGTTGTAAAATGAATTGTCTTCCAATTAGTTATACCATATTTAGTTCCTACTCTGTAAGTGCAGGAATATAAAAAATTACAACTGAAACAAATTTTTATTGTCTTTAAATCATATCGGTAAGGAGAAAGAGGGATTCGAACCCTCGTTAACGTTAGTTAAAACGATTTTCGATATCGTCACGATCAACCACTCTGCCATTTCTCCAAAAAAAAAAATGAAAAAATTATTTATTCTGCTTTTTTTATTATTTGCAGTTCCTTTTTATTCAGAAATAAAGAAAAAAATCTATATTTAACTAATCGCCTATTATTTCCGATTAGAAAGGCGGAGATTGTGTACTCCGCCTTTAACTGAAAAAAAAAAGGGGGAACTCGTTAAACGAAAAAAATAAATTTAGGCTAGAACTCTAAATTATACAGATAAATACAAGATATAGATAAAAGCGGCAATCTTAGTTTATTTATCTAAATAAAAAGTTGTTTCTTCTAGTATCTTATGAAAAATCATCATTTTTAAAAGCTAACTAAAAATTGACTAAACAAAGTAAAAAAAAAAACAAAGTATCATCGAAAACTTACTGCAGCTTGCCATACAAAGGCTAATAGAAAAAAAAGTAAAGGTATTATTGGCATTATATCTACAATTGGATCAAAAATTGCATAAGCTTCGGGTAACTTCGCGAAACAAAAACTATCAAAAATGAAATTGTTTTCCATATAGATGCTATACATGATTAAAATCCTTATTATGTTTTTTTATTTACAAATAAAACGAAACTTAATACAGTTTAGCATGAAAATAAGATTTAAACTAAAAAAATTTCTAAACATTCTTTTTTTTTTATGACTAATAATATTTTAGTGATTAGAAAGAGTTCTTTTTTTACTTAAACTTTTCAACGAGAAACCAATAGTATTTTTTTATCAATTCGTTTTTTGTCAATCCTTTTTGTTTTCTATAAAAAATGGTCTTATTCTATTATAAGATTAGTTCATTTTTTCTTTTTATTTTTTTATAGAAATATCCAATAATTTTTGCCCATACACGGCAAAAAAAGCCCCAAAATATCTATATCTATATAAAATAGAATATATTTAAATGAAAACTAGTTTTCGAATTTTTTTGGGGCGTGGCCAAGTGGTAAGGCAATGGGTTTTGGTCCTATTATTCGGAGGTTCGAATCCTTCCGTCCCAGAGGAGTCTAGATAATCTGTCTTTTTTAATGAAAAAAAAAAGCATACTTAAAGTAAAAATTAGAACTAAATTTATTGTCAAAAAAGAATAAAACGCAATACGAGATAAAATTAATTTTGATTTGAAATCTGAAAGGATTGTTTTGACTACATCCGCATAGAAATAAATTAAATTTGTTATTATAAAAAAAGAAAAGTGATAAAAAAGTAATTAATATGAAGTTAGTTTATTGGATGTATACCGGTCCAGCTCATGTTGGTATATTACGAGTAGCTAGTTCTTTTAAGAATGTTCATGCCATAATGCATGCTCCCTTGGGAGATGATTATTTCAATGTTATGCGTTCTATGTTAGAAAGGGAACGGGATTTTACTCCAGTTACTGCTAGTATTATAGATCGTTATGTACTTGCTCGTGGATCCAGGGAAAAAGTTTTTAATAATATTATAAGAAAAGATAAAGAGCAAAGACCTGATCTTATTGTTTTAACACCCACGTGTACTTCTAGTATATTGCAAGAGGACCTGCAAAATTTTGTAAATAGAGCTTCGTTATCTTCCCGGTCAGATGTAATTCTCGCAGATGTTAATCATTATCGAGTTAATGAGTTTCAAGCAGCTGATCGAACTTTGGAACAAATCGTTCGGTATTACTTGATCAAAGCACGTGAACAAGGAATTTTGAAAAATCAATCTGTGACAACTGTACCATCGGTTAATATAATAGGTATATTTACATTAGGTTTTCACAATCAACACGATTCTCGTGAATTAAAACGGTTATTAGAAGATTTGGGTATTAAAATTAATGAAATAATTCCTGAAGGCGCTTCTGTTAAAAATCTTATAAACTTACCAAAAGCTTGGTTCAATATAGTTCCCTACCGTGAAGTGGGTTTAATGACTGCTTCATTTCTACAGAAAGATTTTGGTATGCCTTATATATTAACAACACCTATGGGTATAATTGATACAGCAGAATTCATTCGACAGGTACAAAAAAATGTTAATAAGTTAGCGCTTTTTTTTTTGAATAAAACATTTGATTATGAATCTTATATAGATTATCAAACGAAATTTGTTTCTCATGCTGCTTGGTTTTCTCAATCTACTGATTGGCAAAATTTAACAGGTAAAAAAGCAGTAGTTTTTGGTGATGCAACTCATGCTGCTTCGATGACTAAAATAATGGTCCGAGAAATGGGAATTCATGTTAGTTGTGCAGGTACTTTTTGCAAACATGATAGCAATTGGTTCAAAGAACAAGTTCAAGACTTTTGTGATGACATTCTTATCACGGAAGATCATGCTGAAGTAGCAGATACAATATCTCGGATCGAGCCATCAGCTATTTTTGGTACCCAGATGGAACGTCATATTGGTAAGCGCCTCGGAATCCCTTGTGGGGTTATTTCAACACCAGTTCATATCCAGAATTTTCCATTAGGATATCGTCCTTTCTTAGGCTTTGAAGGAACTAATCAAATAGCGGATTTAGTTTATAATTCATTCACGTTAGGTATGGAAGATCATCTCTTAGATGTTTTTGGTGGTCATGAGAACAAGAAAGTTTTAACTAAATTATTATCTAAAGAAACTAAATTTTATTGGACTCTTGAAAGTCAGGTTGAATTACAAAAAATTCCTGGTTTTGTAAGGGATAAAATAAAAAGCAATACTGAAAAATATGCAAGACAAATAAATGTAAGAACGATTACGGTTGACATTATGTATTCAGCGAAAAAAGCATTTAATATTTCAGTTATTTAATTTAAAATTCACTTAGAGCGGTTATCATTATAAAAAAAATAGGATATTCTATTGTCTTGTTTCCTTGTCTATTTTTTTCCATATATTATATACTTGAGTAATTTAAATTCTATTTTCTAGTTGATTAAAGTCAAAAAAGTTGTGAATATAAGGGGTTATAAAACGAAAAAGAGTAAGCATATCAAACTTTTGGTTCATCTGTCTAATTATTTTTTATTTGCAGTAAAAAAAAAGAATATATCATTAGATATATAAGACATAAATTCAATTGATTTTAAGACAAAAAAAAAGCGATTGAATTTAGTATTTTATCGACTTTTTTTTGAAAAACTTTTTTTTATTTATATTCGTATTATTAGAAATTCTAAAAAGTAGACACGGAAAGGATTCATTTTTATAATTTTTATAAGAAACAATATGTATATATATTTATTGTTTCTTTTTATTTTTAGAAAAAAAAAAAAACAAAAGGAAAATTTCTTAATAATAATAAATAGAACAAAACAAACGATCAGAGTAAATTGAATTTTGGAGGGTGAAATAAATGATATCCTTTTTTAGCTCATTGCAAATGTTTTTGTATTATCCAGGGTTTTTCATTTTGTTGTATTTTTATTTGGTTTTTTTTATTCCTTTAAAGAATTATCTTTCCAAAATAAATTACTCAAAATATCTTGAATTTTTTATAAAATCACTCAAATAAATTATCCTCATAAATAATTTTTCTATAATATTACAAAAGAGTTTCCCTAAATTTAAAGTATTTGGGGAAACTTCTAAGATAAGTGTAAAAAACTGTCCTTTATTTCTTTTTCCAAATTCTATTTACTTTTAGAAAAAAATAGAATTTGAAACATTTTAATATTGACAATTACTCTTGTTATTCCGTATAATAAAGTAAGGGCTTCTTTTATGAATATTACTATTTTTGTAAAACAATAAAAAAGCAAGTGGGTTGCTAACTCAATGGTAGAGTACTCGGCTTTTAAGTGCGACTGAGTGATTTCACATACTAGGATGAAAAAAAATCATCCAGCCCAATTCAGAAGGGTTAATTAATACGATCACGACTAATTTCCAAAAATCTAAAATGGAATAAAAAAAGCATGTCGAATTCTCGCTCTATTTTTCATGTAAAAGATATATACATTTAATTTGTATATAGATAAATGAAATAAAAAAAAAACAAACTTTATTTGATTTAATTAATTTGATTTAATTGAAATTTATTTGTTTTTTTTTTTTTAGGGTGATGATAAAAAAGGTCGACGGGTTAATGGATAAGGCTTGTGAGGCTTGAATCAGAGGTAAAAGAAACCGGAGGAACGAGCGTCCCCTCAGAAAAAAAAATTCTGTAATCTCTTCAATGGTTGGTTGTTAAATGCTAATCAGTAACTGATTTAAGAGAGGTTTTTATAAATCTACTACGAGGTTATATATAATACCTGAGAAGAATCCTAAATACTCAATTAAAAATGTGTAGAAATAACCAGTTTGCCAATCACAAAAACTAAAAAAATTTGGTTGATTGGAAGAGCAATCATTTTTGAAATAAACTTTTTATTTAGTAAATTATCGAAACAAAAGATTGCACAGTGTATTAAGAATAGTTAGATCTATTAAAGATTGTTCCAATGAAAATAACAGACAAAAAATTATTACTTTTTGAAAATATTTCCAAAAAGGTAACACGTCAGCAACGTTTTTTGTATCCACTTCTTTTTCATAAAGAGTTTTATGTAGTGACTTCTGATAGTTCCATCGATAAATCAAATATGAATCTATCAAAAGAGTTTGTTCTAAATGATAGATATAGTTTTTTAGTCATAAGACGTTTGATCAATAGAATACGTAATTTGAATTATTCAAAAAAAATTATTCAGACATCCCTTTCTGATAAATCTATTTGCTCAAAGCTAGATTTTTATCTACTCAAAGCACTTTATATGGTTTTAGAAACTTTTTTATTAATACAATCAGAACAAACAAAAAAAATAGTTAACTGGAAAAGTTATAAATCAATTTTTTCAACTTGCTCGTTCGCAGAAGAAAAGTTGATTTTCTCTAATCAGATACTAGATCTTAAAATACCCCATTTTATTCATCCAGAATCTTTTATTCGAATTCTTCGCCAACAAATAAAAGATGCTTCTTTTTTACATTTAACAAGATTTCTTGCACATGAATATAAAGAAAGGTCTAAAAATGAAAAATTGATTTATTCTTTTAGTAAAAGAAATAGATTTGTCACATTTTCTTGGAATTTTTTTTATATTTTTGAATTGGAATTTTTATTAACTTCCCTTTTAACTAGGTTTATAAATAATTTAGTTCTATCCAATCTATTTGATCAAATTAATCTATTAGAAAAAATAAGTAATAATAAAAAAAGTCAAAATTTTTTATCAGAAAAAAGGATCTATAACAAAAACTACTGTATTCATTATGTACGATATAAAAATCGTTGTATTATGACTTCAGAAGGCTTTTATTTTCATGATACGAACTGGATATATTATATATTGAATATTTGGCAATTTTTTACGCATTTATGGATTCAACCTTTCAGGTTCTCAATAAAGCAATTAAAAAAAAATAGTTTTTTTTTCCTAGGTTATAAATTTGGCAGAGAATCCAAACTACTAACAGTTCGATCTATTTCACTTGATAAATCACCTACAATTTATTCACGGATTAAAAAAAATCTAATGAAAACACAAATTGTATCTCCAATAGATTTTCTAACAAAAGAGGGGTTTTGTGATATTTCAGGTTATCCTATTAGTAGATCGACTTGGACTACATCGACAGATGAAGAAATTTTATTGAATTTTAATAAAATTTGGAAAAGTTTTTATTTTTATTATGGGGGGTTGATAAAAAAAGACATTTTATATAGAATCAAATATATCCTCCGATTTTCATGTGCAAAAACACTAGCTCGTAAACATAAAAGTACGACACGAATTATTTGGAAAAAAATTGTTTTTGATTTGTCATCTTCCTTAAGAAGAAAGAAAAATTTGCATTTGTTTTTTTCCAAGGATCCAATGGATAAAAAAAGATTTTGGTCCTCAGATATTACTCAAGTGATTTCCTGATCAAAACGAAGTTTGAATTAAGTTTACTCTCTTTTTTTTGTTAAAGAGACAATATATGATTTTATTAATCTACATAGTAATAGAAAACTAGTAAAAAAAAAAAAGAAAAAATTATAGTATTATCTTTTATATGTTTAAATTCTATATATACACAGAGAAAGCCGTGTGCTATGAAAATAGCAAGTACGGTTTGGGAAGAGATTTTTTCAGTCCAACTAATTAGGGAAAGAAAAAATCCACTTTCATCCGACGAGTTCCGGGTTCGAGCCCCGGGCAACCCAATATGAAAAAACTTCATAAAAGTTCCAAGTATTTTTCAAATTCAATTTAATTTATAGGTTTATTGTTGTTGCCAAGAAAGTTTGACTTTATTCTTTAGTCTTAAGGTTGACAACAAGCTTTGGTTTGTGCTATAATAAAAGCAACAAGCATATTATAAGCTTGGGAACTTAATAAATTCTCCAAAAAAACCAAAATTATCATGACCGCAATTTTAGAAAGACGCGAAAGCGCAAGCTTATGGGGTCGTTTCTGCGATTGGATTACCAGCACTGAAAACCGTCTTTACATAGGTTGGTTTGGTGTTTTGATGATCCCTACCCTATTAACGGCAACCTCTGTATTTATCATTGCCTTCATCGCAGCTCCTCCAGTAGATATTGATGGTATTCGTGAACCTGTTTCTGGTTCGCTTATTTACGGAAACAATATTATTTCCGGTGCTATTATTCCTACTTCTGCTGCTATTGGTCTTCACTTTTATCCTATTTGGGAAGCAG